GCAGGCGTGCAGCTTTGTCGCTTATATCATATTTTAGAGTGATTTATCAAGTCGAAGGAGTTTACCAACAGCTTCTGAAGGATTAAGCTCGTCAAATTTCCATCAACAAGTGCGGAGAAATGAAAATGTGTACACGTAAGTAAACTTGATTTTCATCTGAGTCCGTGTGAACTACCAATTTTGCCAGAATCTACCCATGATAAAGAAAACTTTATAGAAAATTTATGGGAAAATGGCTATATATATATTTATTTATCTGAGGGAGGATCTGCTAAATATTGCCACCGGCCTCTGTTTTACTCGTATATTGTTAATTGAGCAATAATTGATGTGGTACGACAAGAGTGATTTATTGGCGTAACTACTAATATGGGGAAAGTCTCAACTTCCCGCGCACTCGCAGGACACCATAAAAAACAATTATGACGTCACGAAATGACGCGGCGACTAAATTGTTTCTCGGACGAATCGCACTCCTTCATATACATCGGGAGTCCATTGATGAAACGGAACGAGAGAAAGTTTAAATGCCGTTCCAGCTGCGATAAAGGCAATAGCTGTATAAATTACAATGAGATACTGACTAAAAGAGAATCCGACAGCTGTTTTATCAAGCTGAAGCTGTCCGCCGGAAATTCCATACAACAAGGAAAAACCATATACCAGAAAAGATGAGCTAGCTCCACCCATCAGCAGAAATTTCGTAGCTGCTTCGTTGGATCTTACATCCCTTTTTGTATGTCCAGACAGGAAACGAGAAGATAGACTTGATAATTCCAACGCCACGTAAAGGGTGACTAAATCACCTGCCCGGCAAAGAACCATTCCACCCAAACCTGCAGTTAATACGAAAAACGAAAATTCTGCCAAAGCCGCTTTTGAACATCGTATGTAATCAACTGACGACAGAACACGTAATAGCGAACAAATCAATATGAGAAATCGAAATATATAGCTAAAATTACTGATCCGACCACTTCCAGAAGCAGTAAAAATTGGTTGGATCCCCCATTGACACGATGAAGCAATCGCGCCAATTAACATAGATATTAGTGAAATTTGACAAGGCAAAATTGTATTTCTGCCTTTGTTTGATAAATCAATTGTAATAATTGTGATTAAACCGAAAATTAAAATACATTCTGGCAAAGTTGACAAATTACTAAGTAAAGAAGAGAAATCTGAAGAAATAGAATTAGTGTAATTCGTAATAAAAATCGGGATAATATTTGAAAATGAGTAATTTTCCGATCTATCGATTTCAAAAGGAAATTAACAAATTAAATACTTTCGTATCTACATGATTGTGTAAGCCGTAATGGCGAGATATTTGTCTCTTCTTACTATTCAATAAATTCGATAACAAACTTTATCGAGTTAAAAGGGAAAATAAATATTAAACTATCAGACTTGCGTCATTAATTAAATGAATGTTAATGAAACAGATCGATTTAGGTTTAAATGCCGAACTCTCCGATTTATTTTGGAGGAATTGAGCTTGTTACACACAGGGACTGCTTCTGGTAGTTCCAGGTCAAATCTACGTCGCAGAAGACGTATCGTACTCTTATGCTTACCCGCCAACGTATTATCACACGAAAGTCGTGGTATATATCTCAATCTACGCAATCCATTTTGATTTATTGAAGCACTGTGATACGAGAAAAAAGTGTTCCACATTTTGGCGAACCTGTTCAAGATATCATCATCTGATGACGCAGCCCGGGCTAATTTACTAACTGGATATCCATCACTATCGCGGAATTTCCCTTTTTCCAAAAATTTAACTAATAGCAGAAATGGAATCTTGGGGTGATATTTCCCCCCACTCAATCTACTTATGCAGGAACCTAACACGGTTTCAACCTGAACATCTTTTGATGTTGACCGAATGGTTGATGCATAACCCAAAAATAAGACACAACTAGTGGATAACAACTTGCCGCGTATTTGAGTAAATTCAGTTGGATAATGGAAATGAGATCTAACAAATATCGAAATATAACGAATCCATTTCTTTGCAAAATATTGGTCTCCATGAGAAGCTATGACAGATTTGTTTTTATATCTTCCAAAGTGAATGCACAAACTTCGAATGAGGCAACGGTTGACACCTAGTGTATCTAATTGAGAAGTATATTTGGAAACACATCTATTTTTTAGATTTACGTTACCTCTATCGGGAAATACAAAAAATCTCGGTTGCAATTTACACACTCGCTTCCATAGCAGTAACGATATTGAATCAATTTCGTAAGTGAAAAAATTTTGAAGTAGCATATCAATACCTTCATGTTCTCTTTGTTTCCAAAGTCGAGGTTGAATAAATTTCCCATACGAAATTTTGTACGCATGAATAACTATCCTTAATAAATGTAGGAATGAGACATCTTTAACTCGTCGGCGAAACAAGCGAACTAGAGTTTCTAGGTGAAGATTTTGCGACATCTCAATTTTCGAGACGTGGCTAGATTTTGGCAATCTATCTTCCGAAAATGGAAATATTGAGTGAGTAGACTGTGAAATTGTTGAATTGTTATTCGTTTTGCCGACCAGTCGACGAGAAAGAGGTATTGCCAGAATTAGACATATTGTTTGTAGGAGTACGTAGAGGTGCAAGTTGATATCGAGCCGACTGCCTCATTTTCAAACAAATTCTGAATAGAAAATCTCTGAGTAATCTTGGTAGCGCACGCTATCAATTAAACGCTTTGTTGCTATTGCATTGCAAGTTCCGAAGACTAAATTTAAGCCTTGTCTATCTAAACAAGACTTGCAAGCGACTGAGTGAAGATTATCTTTAAGTAGAAAAAGAAGTAGATATGAGAAACAATCTTGATTAATGCTAAGCCATTCACTTCTATGTAATAAATCAAACCTAGGAGGAGATCCGGAGGTTATTTTCGTTGCAGTAACTCCTAAACATTACTATATCTCGTAATGACTTTTCCCCAGAGGATTCGATGTATTAATAGCTAAATTTTCATCATTTGGAAAAAATGAAGATGGAACTGCAACTATTTCACCATTGTACTCAAAAGTGATGAATCATCTGTTTCGTTGGACAAAGTGAAATCCGAATATGATAAATATTTATCAAGTAAATGTAGCAAATACTTACTAATTTGGTTTCTGCATGGGAAGTATCCAAGCAAGTGAAATATTTCTTGATTTGATCCTCGGTAATATGCTGAGCCGCAACCATCTTTTAAAAAGTCGTAGCGAGTTATACTAAGTGAAATTTTTAGTATGGTTAGGTCGTCATTTAACCTCTAATCCCAGATTGGATTGGGTGAATAAACTCGTTCCAGTAGTAATTATGTTGCTGCCTCGAACTATCTCTTACCCCCCCCCCCTTTTTTTCCAATTTTTTATCACGCTCAGAAAGATATGTCCAATATCGCTTCTTCCAAAAAAGGTTTTGATGGAGAACCAGTATTCCCTCCGAAATATTCTACTTTTTAGGGGAATGCCAAATACGGCGTAGATATAAAGTATAAGTAAAAGAGAGGGATAATACAAAAGCATCTGGAAAGATCTGTAAACTAAACCCATTAGATTCTCCTAAAATTTGATTTTTAATTAGAGCTTGATTCCGATCTATTCGAGCACCTTAGCCCGTTTCAAAATATCACGAACAGTTGCTGTTGATTGAGCTCCTTGTTTAAGTGGGGCAGCAATAGCAAGTAGATCCAATTGAGTTTGTCCTTTCCTGGGGTTGTAGAAACCAACCTCTTTGACGGCTCTACCTTCTCTCCGAGAATGGGTATCAATTGCAATTATTCGGTAAGTAACCTATCGGGATAGGTAGGTACACACGGGGCGGAACCCCCCCCCCCCCCATGAAGCCGTAGATGAAACGTTAAATTCGTGCGGCTTAAAGCGCAACTTCAGTTGAATGGGTAACTGCCCCATCCAGTAACAGAAGGATACTTCTAACTCACATTATATGACGCGGATATTCTCCAGTTTGTCGAGTTATCTCCTCACGAATTATTCTTTTGTAAGAAACGAAGTTGCCGGGTAAATAGTTTAGATAAATGAGGGGGCAGGCTAACTCCCTCCCCCCCCCCTTTGTTTTTATATTTACTCGTCAATGAGTTTCGGTTGAATATCGAAAATCCCCTCGTTCGTAGATCTATTTTAAGTAGATCCTTAGGTTTGAGCCTAACCCCGAGGTCTCTCCCAAATTAAGAGTCGGTAGCAGCAGAACCCATCTTCATAGACCCTAAAAAAAATTCATTGATTAATTTTTCTTTATACCTGCTGAAAATTAAGCAATTTCAGATAAGTTAAAAATTAATCGAGGTGAATTGGAGGTAAGGTTGTTTAATCATCCGAACCCAGTAATGCTAGATCAACCCCGCCGAAGTCAAGCTTTAAACCCCCCGGTAGAAACATACAAGATAATGGACTAATGAGGCTTCACCGTCCCATTTATTGTAGATAACCATGGATCTAATTTCCCTCCCCAAAAAGATAAATAGATTCAAATAGGTAGATATGATTCAAGCTTTATCGGGTAATTATTTTTAACAAATATCGAAGCGGGAACGCTCCACCATTTTAGTAAAACCGGCGGAGACCAGACTCCGCAAAAACGATCTCGATACTCGAGTCACACGTTGCTTCTTACCATATTGCTTCAAGCGAGGTTTAACCATAATATCTAAAAACCGAGAATTAATTTCCTGCTAAATACTTAGTTGCCTCGGTATCTTGGATTGAAATTTCTGGCACAAACTCTACGGCGCAAAATGAAGTTAAGCAGACTGAAACTTATTCTGAATTGTCATCTACACAGTTTATCAAATTAAGTACTTGATTTTTCTTTAGCCGCATACGTGACATCAATTGTAATTTCTAAAATACCGCTTCGCTTTGCAAAGACTTCGGTGTTTTTTTTGGTTCTCCCCCTTACGAAACCAGGAATTCTACTTGGTTCTGACTCAGCTTCGGGAGTCCGATTAATATCTCTTCTATCGGTTGATAAAGACTTGTTGCTTACTTTCTTAGTGTCGTGCCCTCCGAAAAGATTTGGTAAATGGTCTTCCATACCCAGATTAAATGAGTTATAGATTACATCAGTTATTTGATTGGTTCCTTCGTAACCTAGAAAAGGTCGATATCCCAGAGGAAAGTTCTGAATATGAACCGGTGAGGAAATGACCCCGCACGGAATATCAATACGTTTGCCGATATGACGCTCCATTTGAGTTCCAAATATCGCGGAGGGTTCAATACGGGCTATCGTATCTCCGACTTTGGTATGATCTTCCGTAACTATTACTTCATTGCATAAACCCTGAACTTGCTCGTTGAACCGTTCCGCATCATGCTTGCAATACGTGCCCGAGCAACTGACACGAATTCCCATTTCTTTAACGAGTATTTTAGTAATTGAGGCTGCATGAGTTGCATCACCGAAAATTACTGCTTCTTTTCCAGCTAAATTTTGACAATCAATAGACTTTGAAAACCAAGCTGCTTGAGAAACAAATTTAGTTTGATTGTCAATATATAATTTGTAGTTAAGTCTCTCTTCTGCCAGCGCGAAAGCCCACACATTCACAAGCTTTTCAATCTGTCTAATAAAATCAGCTGTGTTTGAAATTCCCATGGGAGTTATAGATATGTAGGGCATTCCATATTCTTTTTCGAAAAAAGCTGCTGTCATCAAGCCTACTTCGCGGTAAGGAACTATATTAAACCAAGCTCTTGGCAAATCCTTCAAATATTTAAGATATCCCCCTTCCGGGATTACTTGATTGACTGAAACTCCCGATTCTCCAGGTAGACGTTTCAATTCGCGACAGTCATGTTGATTATGGAAGCCTGGGGTGAAAATTCCTATAATATTTGCTGAAGGTGCGATTGTTACAGATCGGTCCAAAGTACTTTGTCTACGAGCCCTATCCAGATGAAATCGAATTATTTGTTCCAAGGTTCTATCCGCCGCTTGAAGCTCATTAACTCAGTGATAATTAACATCCGCGAGAATTACATCAGATTCAGAAGACAGGGAAGCTCGCTCCACAAAATTTTGTAGATCCTCTTGTAAAATACTAGAGGTACACGTAGGTGTCAAAACGATTAGGTCGGGGTGTTATTCCTCATCTTTTCGGCTTATGCTGTTTATAACCTTCTCTTGAGACCCACGTGCTAATACGTGGCGATCAACTACACTAGCAGTTACTGGGGTGAAATCCCTCTCCCTCTCCGACATGGAACGCATTACGTTGAAGTAGTCATCTCCCAGAGGGGCATGCATTATAGCATGTACATTCCTAAAGGAACTCGCTACTCGTAAAGTACCTATGTGAGCGGGTCCAGCATACATCCAATAAGCTAATTTCATAATTTAATTTTGGTATCATTTTGTTGTTTCGCACCATAGAGGGATCTATTGCTATATGTGTCTTATCATCATAATATAAACTGGGAGATCCCCCGAGGGAAACTGTCACATCGAACATATTGAGAGAGGGGGTAGATAGCAAATCGAAGGTAGAAATAAGATTTATGACTCCTTCAATTTTGACTACATGAAAATGTGTAAGATCTTTTCTTCTTAGAATAATCTGGGACGGAAGGATTCGAACCTCCGAGTGACGGGACCAAAACCCGCTGCCTTACCGCTTGGCCACGCCCCACAAATGGTGGGTATGACGACTATCTCACACCTTGAGTTTTCTGTCAACCGGCTTTTTCAGCTATTTGTTCGGTTACAAAAGAATAACAAGGAAAAGAGATTGAACTAGTTTAAAACTATTAGTACTTCATAGAATGAACTGGAGGGGGATACTTAAGTAGAAGTTTATTCAGATATCACTTCGACCTGGCAAGGTTTCTATTTTGAAGAATCCTATTTAGTCAAATGAGGAGACATATAATAATATATACCCGACGGGTCAACCGATTGAAAGGTGATGTACAAACACGTCGGATAGAAATTACCTGTTACATCACTGGAGAATGAAGATGGTAGTTTCGTACGATATCTATCTGGAAAATTATATTCACCTCAGCGGCGCCTCCTTTGCCAAATTACCCGAAGCTTATGCAATCTTTGACCCAATTGTAGATGTAATGCCAGTAATACCAGTATTTCTTCTCCTACTAGCCTTTGTTTGGCAAGCCGCTGTTAGCTTTCGATAACTAAGTACTGGGGAGTTGCTTAATCACGGAATGCCTCGTTCTTCAACAAATAATAAAATTATCAAATAGTTTAGGTTGAAAAAATAGAAAAAAGGCGAGGGTCGTTACAATTCAAGCAGAAAAATTCATTTTGGTGAGGTAGAACTTTCTCACCCGCTTCTGGCATCTGCAGGCGGAGGTATCAGTCTTGATAGAAAAATAAGGAAAAAACAAAATACTGAATATAATATATATATATAGAATACTTAAAACAAAGTAATGACTAGTGAAAGCCGAGTCCTTTCTTCCAATTAGGGGAGTAAATCACACCCGTATATTCATGCAAATATAAGTAGTAGATGTAAATTGGGTATTCCAAACGAAGTTGTTTTGCCTTATTTTATACCTAGTCTTAGAAAAGATGGAGATTTTATCATGCTTACCCTTAAACTATTTGTCTATGCAATAGTGATCTTCTTCGTTTCTCTATTCGTTTTCGGATTTTTGTCGAATGATCCTGGACGAAACCCCGGGCGTAGGGATTAGACAGAAGTAGACGCCTCAGTTTTGTTGTTAGTATCAGTTTTTCAATCTACCAGTTTAATTTACTAAAAATAGTAGGAGAGAGAGGGATTCGAACCCTCGGTACATATGAGTTGTACAACGGATTAGCAATCCGACGCTTTAGACCACTCGGCCATCTCTCCGAGCGACTAAGTATATATTTATATATTTTTTATCTATTTTAACGCGGAATTAGGTTGTAAGTCTATACCTGCAACCTACATCTACAATATGGTTTGCGTGAAAGGGGGGGGGGGTGACCTCGCTTGCGTATTACTTGCCAGAGTCAAATTCGGAATTAATTTTGATTCCAAGTAATTTTTTTATTACATAAAAAAGAAATTTATTGGGTACAAGTCGAAAATCCCACCCAATAGGGGTTCGATATTTCCCCATCCCGGCTAAAATTGACAAATTTGCTTCCGCAGCCTGAAGTAAAAAACAATATGAAACAATGGCCAACCCCGCAGCTAAAAAGTTTTCCGTGGGAGCATTAAATTAATAAGTAGCGAAGAAATTTCACTTTATCAAAAAGATTTCATGAGTTTTTTCTGCCCCCCCCCCTACCCTTTTTGTATGGAAGTGAAAAATAAGTGAAAGAAGAGAGTTAAATAAATATATCTGTTTAATTAAACGAAAAAAAATTTCTCAGTATCGAGATAGATTTATGAGAAACGATAGAAGGAGGGGTAGTGAATCTAGAAATAATTGCACAACTTGCTATCTTGGCATTGGTAGTTGCATCGGGACCGTTAGTAATTGCACTATTGGCAGCCCGAAGGGGTAATCTTTAATACGGGCGATGCAACCATGTAAATGGTAATTACGTATATATATACATATGTATATATATACGAGGAGTGGATAGGGGGGGGGGGCTCCCCACAATCAGAGATAAATACGGTTAGGACATCTCACCGATGTAAAAATGGTTGGTATAATACAAATGTGCCACAGCGGGTATAGTTTAGTGGTAAAAGTGTGACTCGTTTCAAATTGATTTTACTAGTTAAGGGATCTTTCAAATTGAATCTTGACTAAATCAAGAAGCTTTATTTTTACAAAGGTATATCTTATTTTCTTTACTAGTTATTAGTGTGGAAAAATGCGCAATTCCTGTTACTCTTGTACAAAGTCGTACTTATTGGTGACGAAGCAGGATTAGTTTGGTATGCTAAATACTTGGCACGATTCCAAAAAAAGGGAAAATTAGGAATCTATGGGTAGACATCTAAAATATTTGCTTCATCGTCACTGAACCTTGGAGAAGAATCCAAGCTCAGAAGTTACAGGTGGATTAATCTTGGTTTATCAAGATTGTCAAGTCAAGCACTTATTTGTTTAAACAGTAATAATTGCTTCCGACTCGGTGAGAAATACTTCCCTAAGGGTTTTTGAAAGTAAAAATAAAGAACGAGGTAAGAAAAAAGAATTGGCTAAATTAATCCCCTTCTTTTTACTTAAAGGATCATCTAAGCAGTATATTCACGCTACATGGACGAAACATAAGCAAGACTGACATAGATTTTATGAATACCAATAACTCAAAGAATACCAATAAATCAAATTGGGACGGCTCCCCCCTCCTCCTCCTGAAACGGGGGAGGCGGTTCATCCATCTTTCAAACGTTCCATTTCGATAAATATATGCGGACAATTTTATCTCAGTTTTGTACTAGTTAGCCTCCTTGAGTTTCATAAAGGAGCCGAATGGGCGGAAACTTCCACGTTCGGTTCTGGATTAGCGATGTCACAATCATTTGTTGCCGTCGACTATAACCTTTAGCCTTCCAAGCTACTGATGCGGGTTCGATTCCCGCTACCCGCTGTTAAAGCTGCGAATCCCGAAGTTCCAGTCGAGTTAACCCCTTCACCCATAAATCGGGTCGTGAACAAACTGAAGTTCCTGTTTGTTCACGATTTGGTAACTAATCTGGAGGCATACTCATAATTAATCAAAAAAATAGAGATAAAGAAACGCCCATCGTCTAATGGATAGGACAGAGGTCTTCTAAACCTTAAGTATAGGTTCAATTCCTATTGGGCGTAATTATTTATGTGCCTGAGGCGATTCTGTCGACGTAGATGAATCGGAAGCAGTCGAATAAAGTCCAGGGGTTGTCCTACCCCCTCTCCCAAGTGGAACTTGCAACTTTATTACTTATTTATCTTGCAATGTAAAAATTTCTGTTGACTCCTTAATCGCTTCCTTCAGAAGTGTCTCTGCTTGTTCTGTAAATACTTTTGCAGAACGAGTAATTTCACCAAATTTAGGTTTGCTAGTTATTACATACTCACGCAACTGAACTAAGAATCGTTTGACTTGTCCGACTTCTGGTACGTCCAAATATCCGTTGACTCCGGTGTAAATGGTAGCCACCTGTTCCTCCACCGATAATGGGGCTGATTGAGACTGCTTAAGCAACTCACGCAATCGCTGGCCCCTGGCTAACTGATTCTGGGTAGTCTTATCAAGATCAGAAGCAAATTGTGCAAAAGCCTCCAATTCTGCAAATTGTGCCAATTCCGATTTCAACTTGCCGGCCACTTGTTTCATAGCTTTTATTTGGGCTGCGGAGCCCACTCTAGATACAGAAATACCCACATTTATTGCTGGTCGAATCCCAGCATTAAGTAGATCTGCTGATAAAAATATTTATCCATCCGTGATAGAAATAACATTGGTAGGGATATAAGCTGAGACATCTCCTGCTTGTGTCTCAACGATGGGTAAAGCTGTCATGCTACCTTCCCCTAATTGGATACTTAACTTAGCCGCTCTTTCTAAGAGACGGGAATGTAGGTAAAAAACATCTCCTGGATATGCTTCTCGCCCAGGTGGTCTTCTTAATAGTAAAGACATTTGTCGATAAGCTTGAGCTTGTTTAGAAAGATCGTCATGAATAATCAGGGTATGCTGCTTGCGATACATGAAGTATTCGGCCAAAGATGCTCCCGTATAAGGAGCGAGATATTGCAGAGTGGCTGGGGAGTTCGCGGTTTCCGACACTACGATCGTATATTCCATGGCACCGCGATCTTGAAAGGTGTCCACTACCTGAGCCACAGAAGAAGCTTTCTGACCAATGGCTACGTAAACACATATAACGTTTTGACCTTTCTGATTCGAAATTGTATCTGTAGCTACTGCTGTTTTACCAGTCTGTCTGTCACCAATAATCAACTCCCGTTGGCCACGACCAATGGGAATCATGGAATCAATAGCAATAAGACCTGTTTGTAAAGGTTCGTAGACGGAGCGTCTCGAAATAATCCCCGGAGCGGGAGATTCGATCGACCTAAACTCGGAAGCTGGGATTTGGCCCCTCCCATCAATAGGTTGGGCCAAGGCATTTACGACACGACCTAAAAATGAGTCACTAACTGGTATTTGGGCAATCTTTCCCGTTGCTCTTACGGAGCTTCCCTCTTGTATGGTCAAACCATCACCCATCAGTACGGCCCCAACATTATCAGATTCTAGATTCGGAGCAATCCCTGCTGTACCATCCTCAGATTCCACCGATTCACCAGCCATTACTTCGGTAAGTCCATGAATACGGGCGATCCCATCTCCGACTTAAAGTACGGTACCGATGTTAACAACTTTCACTTCTGGGACATACCCCTCAATTTGCTTGCGAATAATGCTACTAATTTCGTCAGGTCGAATATTTATCACCATTTTTGCAAAAAGAAATATTATTGGAAGAAGGAGAAGTAGAAATAGGACCCGTTTCACGATGAGATTAAGTAGATGGAAACTAGTAACGAAATTGAGACTAGTCAGATTTGTTGTCTATGGCTCTGAACAGACCGATGTGATAATCAACCATTCGTAGGTGCAGTTGATTATCTAGACGACTAGTTAGGCTTTCCAGAGCCCTTTCAGACGCTAGTCGAGAAACTTGCCGCCGAACCTGCTCAATAGCGCGTTGTTTCTCGAAACGAATTGCATAATTCTTACTATCTTCTAACCCTTTTAAATCTTTGTCAGCTGCATCAACCAGATCCCGCTGTTCCCTGTCCATTTGGGTAAGTCCATTAATTCGGATCTCATCCGCTTTAATTTTTGCTTGCTGCAGACGAATACGAGCCTTCCGAAGTTTGTTAGAAGCTTCTTCGTGACGTTCTTCCGCATCCTGAATTGTATTCAAAATTGTTCTTTTACGATTTTCTAAAAAATTGATCAATGAAAGTGGATTACAGATCTCCGAGAATCGGAGACTAGTGATCTCTTCCCAAACCGAACATGGATGTTTCGATCCATTCGGCTTTCCTGCCCGTTTCTCCCGATAAATTGATAGAATCCAACAGACATTGTTTTTGCACGCGGGCTTGCCTCCCCTCTTTTTTCCATTGACTAACAAAATTCATCTCGACTATGCTTAGATGAAATAATAAACATTTAAAAAGGAAAGAAGATTGAGGACTCTCCCAGATAATTACTAATTATTTGAGAGCCGCTTGTTCCGAGTGGTATTCATCTTGTATAGGTTGTCTATTCAGCAAATTGAAGAAGATTGAACTGAGTCAACTCCGATATTTCTCCATCTATCTATATATCTACTTAGGATAGGTATCTTTTTCGAGAAGTGATACAAATCGAAGTATTCCTGATATGGGCGTCATATACCGAATACGGCGAATAATGCTTTCCAACCGCGATTTGGCTTACGCGCCGGGGGAGAGAGAACCCCAATTTTGCCAAGACTTCAAGCAATTTGGCTTTAACCATATTGACGGCAGTCCCGGTGATCCGTTAGCAGAAGCAAAAGTTTCACCGATTACACGAAATGCTACGGTTCTTGCATAACGTTTATTTACAGGGAATTCGTCGGGGTTTTGCACTTTCTCTGGTTTGGGTGCAACTGGGAGAAACAGCTACCCCACTCGGATATACGACTCGCACACACCCCTCTTCCGTAATAAAACAATATACCTAGTACCAAAATTAAGTTAATTAGATTTATCTCTGAAATATTCGTGTTTAAACCAATACTTGCGGCGAGAGTCCAATCACTTGAAGAAGCAGGGATCTCACTTACACTTCCCATAATCCTTTCCCTCCTGGAAGATTTTGCAAGAATTGAACAACCTCTGGTCCAGCCTGAAAAGAAGTCACAAACCCCGAAATCCGAAGAATCAAAAGAAAACCGCGAGAGGGACAATATTTGCCGAGTCGCCAATTTTGGCAACTTATTGGTTTACCCCATCTGCCAAAACTTCTTAGCTTAGTTAGTAGAGACAGATAGTCACAACTAAACGCTGCAGGAACTCGAGTGGATAGGTGTAGCGGTGACTTCCCACTACCACTAGGCCCCCCCCCCTACAAACTAGCGTTTCGCCACTGATTCGAAAATAGTTTAATGAGGGAAGGGTAGGTGCAACAAACTATTTTCCATTTTAAATAAGTTAAACAAATGGATTTGCAAATAACGGAGCTGGAGCTACAACTAATCCATAAATTGTCAAAGCTTCCATGAAAGCCAAACTCAATGATGAAGTACCTCGTATCTTGCCTTCTGCTTCTGGCTGTCTCGCAATACCCTCGACTGCCTGACCTGCAGCAGTGCCCTGGCCAACACCGGGGCCAATTGAGGCAAGGCCTACAGCTAACCCAGCAGCAATAACAGAAGCAGCAGAAATCGATGGGTTCATATTAGTCTCCTCCTAATTTATTTACACTAATCAATATTGTTTCGTTGGATGCTAACTAGACTCGTTGCAATGAAGACTTTCTAGTAAACGTTAACCGAGAAATCAATTCTACGTGAGTCTAATCAAAACCAGTCATGTTATGTAACAAGCCATATCGTCAATGTTGAATTTGGAAAAATAATGAAATACGGGAAGGACACATCTACTTTACTATGTCGATCAGTGCGACTTTCTGCCTAATTTAATAAAATTGTATCGGAGAGATTTGAGTATTTGGTAATACTAATTATTATCTACTGAAACATGTTCATTCTAGTTTTGGTGCAAGTAACACTTAATCAATTCATCCGATATGATATGAAATAAGGGTAACTTAGACATAAACCAGTTCAAACGAGAAGCAAAAAAACGAGATAAGTTGCTTCCTCAATAGTTTGTATATATCTTTCACTTCTTCAGTTTGAGCTCGGTAATGGGAATTTATACTTCCTCATATTAAATATTAAATGTTAAATGGCTCAGTTTAAATTTGGAGGTCCATGGGGGAATTACCGACCCCCCCCCCGCTATTTTTTCTTATTACTATTCGGGGTGGAGGAGAAGACAACAAGGGTCCCGTACTACTATAGCATAATACCACGGAAACGTTTTTTCCCACTACAGCGACCAAATGAATGGTTCTCAAATAAATTATTTTGTAATTATCGTAGTCTCTTGTAATGACCTATTCCAGGTAAATTAGTGGTGGCCCTCCATGGATTCCCCAATATAAGCCGCAGCTGAAGTAGCAAAAATCAAAGCTTGTATGGCACTTGTAAATAATCCTAAAGGCATCATGGGTACAGGAACAACTAAAGGTACTAGGGAGACGGGAACAGCTACTACCAACTCGTCAGCCAAAATATTTCCAAACAGCCGAAAACTAAGTGATAGGGGTTTGGTAAAATCTTCCAAAATATTAATAGGTAGTAGTACCGGAGTTGGCTGGATATACTTACCGAAATAGCTGAAACCTCTCTTGTGTAAACCCGCATAAGAATGTGCTACTGATGTAGGCGAGGCTAACGCAACAGTAGTATTGATATCATTGGTAGGTGCAGCCAACTCTCCATGAGGTAATTGAATGATTCGCCAAGGAAACAAAGCACCAGACCAGTTGGAAGCAAAAATAGATGGAAACATCGTTCCGATAAAAGGAATCCAGGGGCGGTATTCCTCCTCCCCCATCTGGGTCCTAGTTAAATCCCTAATAAATTCAAGAACATACTCGACAAAATTCTGGCTGCCAGTCGGTATGGTTTGCAGATTCCTGGTACCTATAAGAGGTAAAGCCAGCAACAATGCGACGACGACCCGGGAAGTTAGAAGAACTTGTGCGTGAACTTGGAAATCTCCTATTTGCCAATGGGAGTGTTAGCCTACTTCTACACTTGATACTTGATACAGATCATCCATCTCGTAAATTCGCAGTTGCTCGATGTTCGTAACACCCCCCTCTCGATGGGGAAATTTATCTAAAATATTTAAGGTAATCGCTACAAATTAGTTTCTTTTCTTTTTCTAAAGAAACGGAGGCAATTTAGTTTCTGTTTAAATTGGACGGTATCCTTAAGCTAAGTACGATGCAAACTTTTCTTCCTGTTTCATTACAAGTTGTCGAAGCAGTTATTATCCTTGTCTTTTTCTAATTTATCTCAGATAACTTTGAGTTCAAGCGACCTTCACAAATGGCTAATGCTGGTTTGTCCAATATCCATCGGATTGAGGGTCGCGCGTCGTCATTGCCGGGAATTGGGATATTCACAAGATCCGGATCACAATCTGTATCGACAACACAGATTGTGGGAATGCCTGAAATAATACATTCCCTAGGAGCAACAGATTATTCGTGCTGATCAGTAATTGTCACAATATCGGGTAAGTCTGCCATATATTGAATGCCGCCTAGACACCTTTTCAGTTTAAGTAGTTATCCTCTCAAAATCGCCGCCTCTTGCTTTGGAAGTCGGTCAAACTCCCCCGTATCTTCTACGTTTTGTAGATATTGAAACCTACGAAGACGCATTTCTGTGGTGGACCAATTTGTCGACGTACCGCCTAACCATTTTTCATTTACATAGTGACATTGAGATCTTGTTGCGGCTGATGCTACCAAATCAGCTACCTGATGTTTCGTACCAACCGTTGAAAATTCCTTTCCTTCCGCTGCTGCATCAAATACCAGATCACAGGCTTCAGATGAAAAACGAGCAGTCTGAGTTAGATCGAGAATATGAACACCCTTCCGCTCTGTAAATATATAAGGTGACATTCTGGGATTCCATTTCTGGGTTTGGTGGCCGAAGTGAATCCCTGCTGCCATCATTCCTTCCAAATTGATATTCCGATTTCTCTGTTGCATCTTCCCCTCAGGTGTAAAAAGCTGTAAATTCGTTTTATTTTAACTAAATTTGATACATTATTACAATCTAATGATCAATTTTGTCAGTTGAAACGCGCAAAAACGTCATTTGGTATCAGGGGGATAGGGAGGGGTCACTCCCCATCTCATTTCAAGATTAGTAGGAGGTAAGAATCGACTCAATCCCGTATGGATGAATAGATTGGGGCCGACATTTTGCTGCTTACGGTAGTCGCATAAGTCATATTTTATTTCCCAGGTTGGGTTCTTGCTATTCCTGTTTATTTCCAGGTGAAAACCTTTTTGCCTATTCACTTCTAGTTGGCAAACGATTTCTGGACTACCTGTTCCGACAGGGACGGAATCGCCAAGAATAACGTTTTCTTTTAATCCTTTTAACCGGTCAATTCGACCACGGAGAGCAGCTTTAGCCAATACTCGCGTAGTTTCTTGAAAACTCGCCTCTGATAAAAAGCTAGAAGTATTAAGGGATGCTTTTGTCATTCCCAGTATAATGGGTTCATAGAAAATTGGTTTCTTCAATACACGATTCATCCGTTCCGCCTGTGATAGCTCCACAAGCTCCCCGGGAAAGAATACGTTGGTTATCCTATCTTCCGATGCTACGACCCTTGATGTCAGCTGCCGAATAATAATTTCTAGATGCTTATCGGATATTTTTACTCCTTGAGATTCGTAAACTTGTCTAATTTCGTTAATTAAGATCAGTTGGCAGTATTCCATACTTGTCCCAGCACTTAGAAAGTGGCTCCATAGGTTCCCCATCAATCTTGTAATACCTCGATTCCATCTTCTAGAAAGATATTCGATTCTTACTGAAATAGAAGCAACGGAACGAGATTCTAGCAGTTGCTCAACCTTCGGAAGACCCTGCGTGATGTCTCCGGATTTCAACCTATCATACGGTAATTTTATTGACGTATCTCCCTCCCCGATGATGTCTCCAGACATTTTGTAGGGAACTGCTCCCCGGGTCGCCAACAGGGTTTTACCAGCTCTGACTAATAAGTAATCCCGATAAATGGCTACGACCTGACCGGACTGGAAAAATAAACTACCTCTACGGAAGAATCGATTTCTACTGATTAGTAGTCCTAGATTAATTGAAAAGATTCTACAACTAAGAAATTTTGGTGGCGGATGAATCGGCTTTTCCAATAAAAATTTGTATAAAAAAGGATTTATGGCACATCTTAATGTTAATCTGTTCTCGTCAATTAGATACCTATGTCGGTGTCCCGACGTATCTGTTGCATACGTATCGATCGCATACGTATCTGTCAAATAATTGAGAAAGTAACTTCCGAAAAAGGAAGGTTTGCTATTCAGTGCCAAATGAGAGGGATACGGCAAGTAGGAAATAGCATGCGAAGTCCCCAATAGACCTACCTCTTCAAAATTTAATTGACAACAAGTTAATTTCGATCTATCGAATTTAACCAGCTTATCTTCAATATTTAGGCTTGGATATTCTTCTGAAAAAGATTCACATTTGAAGGTGGATGAAACATTTTTCAGACTCCTGGCTGAGTTGACTATACCTGATTCTGGGCGGTAAAGATAATTACCAACCCTCCTTCCACAGTTATTATTGTTTGAATCAGCAAAAAAATTGTTGCGATGAAAATCAAACGGTGACAAAGTTACGAAAGACGCACCACGCTCTGACGCCGAATGAATAGTAATGCTTCGATGTCTGGGAGCTAAATCGTTGCCGTCGTCGGATAGATTGACTCGAGCAAAAGAGGGCTTGTCGACAGACACTAATTTTTGGGAAATCTGACTGACTCCAAACCCTCTTGCAGGGGAAAACGTCACCAAATTAATCTGAATGAAAGTACTGAGGAGATTGCTGATTCCCACAGTGGTTAGAGATAAATAGTTACTTCTCGCAGAAGAGGTCTCGTCGAAGTGTCTTCGCCGGTCAGACACTAAAAAAGTTTTAACTAATTGATTAGTCGTGTGGCTAATCATTTTGATTCTTCCGCCATTTCTATGGGAGATACATTGAAAAATTCTAGCTTTCGTACGTCTCTGCGTTTTCGGCTTATCGAGGCGAGAAGCTCCTTGCACCAAAGAATCGCTAGAGACTTCGTATTTGACAACTGGTCTTACCGGGACGGAAATCTCTCTCCTCTTGTAAAGTGTAACCGCTTCGAGGTAAACCCAATCCCCGGCTTCGTTTCCATTGGGAATCAAAGTACCTGGCTCTATCAGATTAATGTTTTGCCTAGGTATATTAGTTGTCCCTTCCGAATTGTGAATATATCCGGGTAATACCCTCTTCGCCATAATACTATTTGTTAATGTCTTTTCGATTCGAATTAATCCACGTGTTTTACTAGTAATAGTATCAGTTATTTGTTCGCCTTCTTCTGCAATAGTATTGTTTGTTACCAAAATAGATGATGGGGGTTCATATGTATATGTAGTACAAGACTCCTCGGAAATTAGGAAGGAATTGCCTCCCCCGACTACTCTATACCACGAGCTGGAAGTCGTTTTTTCCGCCTTACTGTCGAAATCAAATATCTTCTTATCGATAGGTTCAACTTTTACGGTGCCATATCTTACAATCCCCGAAATACCAACTTGATAGCCAAATTTGTCATAGATGGCGAGGATATCACCCCCACCCAATATGCTGCCTAATTGTACCTCAATATTTACAAAACATGGTTCGTTAAGATTTCCTTGTTGTCTTTCAAACAACAGAGAAACGAATTCAGTTTTTTCGGACCGCTCCACTTTGATATTAGATAAAATATAATTAGATATTGGAAGTTTCGACCAACTTAAGAAATATTTTGGATCGATTCCAAATTCTCGAATTGGGTCGACTCCAAATATTTGGATACTTCTTTGCAAACCTTCCATGCTGGCGGCATCAATTTTCTTTTCACCGATTATTTCGGAAGAATCACACCTCCTTTCGATAGAGTTGAGTTTGACGCCGACTCTATCCTGATCTTTATAAAACAAATAGCTTTCGTTGAATTCGCTACAAGTTCCTGAAAGAATCCGGATATGGCCCGCTTCGCGTACGACACGAATGGGATTGCCTATGTAATCGCGTACATGCCACACAAATTTATTCCAGTGAATTTCCCCCTTTAGATTTGGATAGATAGCTTTTTGAATACGCTCTTTGAGAGGAAATTCTTTGGCTCGTACTTCCGCGATAATTTGCCGCGCCTCAACATACTGACCGTTTCGAATCATAAGTAGACTTCGAGCTGGAACGACAAAATTATGTGTATCGCCACAACGTGTAAGAACAACACATAGATCATTTCGACACATCCAGGCAGGATGCCCATGTCGCGTACGTGTGGGGTACACCAGCCTCCCATCGGAATTGATAAGTCCATTAAACGGAATTCGTATGTATTCTGCGATATCGCCCGTAAATACCCCACCTGTATGAAAAGTTCTTGATGTTAATTGAGTTCCCGGTTCTCCAATGGATTGACCTGCGATGATACCAACAGCTTCCCCCAATTCTACTAAATCGTACTGGGCGAGACTCCAACCATAACACAACTGACAAATCCGGAAAATGCTTTTACGTGTCAAAGGAGATCTTACATATATTGGCTGCGTCGATACTACTGAGTTACTAGCCAGTCCATCACTGATATCTTGATTACGGGTAGCGATACATCTGACATCTCGGTAGACATTATCTGCCAGCACACGTCCAACCAATTTTTGATATGATATTGCCCCAACGGATTTTCCTTTCTCTTCGATGATATTAGGCGAAGCAATACTTTTGGTAGTTTCACAATCCTTTTTGCGTACAGCGATGTGTTGAACCACTTCGACAAGTCTGCGTGTTAGGTATCCGGCATCGGAAGTTCGAACGGCGGTATCCACAACGCCTTTGCGGGCACCATAGCAGGAAATAATATATTCCGTCAGAGATAGGCCTTCGCGAAGGTTTCTTCGGATGGGTAGATCGATTACTTGTCCCCGGGGATCCGACATCAAACCTCTCATGCCAAGCAACTGATGGACTTGGGATACACTTCCCCGGGCCCCAGAAAACGACATCATGTGGACCGGATTTGAAGGATCAACCATTCTGAAACTTGGATTCATTTCCCGTTTTGAACATTCGCTTGTAGCATACCAGGCTTCAATTGATTGGCGTAACTTCTCCACGGCATGCAGACTGCCGTAGTGATAATGCCGTTCCGACACGTGGCTTTATTTCTCAGCGTCTTGTACAAGCCATCCTCTAGATGGTACTGCTAGGAGATCGTCGATGCCCAGTGAGACAGATGCTTTTGTAGCTTGTTGAAAACCCGAAATCTTAACTTGATCTGAAATATTTGTTGTAGATGCAATTCCAAAACAAACGACTAACTTGCTGATGAGTCGCCTCATTGCAAGTCTATCCATTGTTTTGTTGCAGAGCGGTAATTCAGTTTGATCCGTCATGATAGAAACCTCAACTTATATATCTTCTTATCCTGCGATATTTAGTAATAACTAATTTGAATCTAAATGATTAATTAAAAATTTATTAAATGTAAATAAATATATTTATTCATATTTAATAAATTTTTAATTGTAGTTAGTAGTTAGAAGTGGGGATTTTGCCTTGTGTCACCATATCCGGTGCGGACGAAGTAGCACACGAAGAAGCCTTCGATACACCTTGTATCGCTTCTTTTAATTGTTGATTAAGCAAAACACGACCAGCCGTGGTAAGTACATGTATACTTGAAATATACCCCCCCCTGCACTTCCTAATCTGATAATTATCATAGGGATGAAGAGAGGTTCCTAAGGATTCATATTGAGATTCAATAGGTAATTCACGAATTTTCGAACTAATCATTTCCAAATTAATTTCCCATCGAAGCCATAAAAAACTACATAAATCAATTTGATTTGATTCCTTAGCCCTGAGTATGTCGTAGTAACTGCCGAAACTGGGTATTTTGGCGGGGTAGACGTCATCTCCTCCCACGAAAACGGAATGTCGTCTGCTTCCATAAATTCCTTGCTTATTCTCCATTGTTAATACATAAAGACCGAGAAGCATGTCTTGGCTCGGGACAGATACAGAATCGCCCGTAGCGGGGGATAACAAATTTATGTGCGAAAACATCAGAAGACGAGCTTCAATCTGAGCTTCTAGAGATAGGGGCACATGAACAGCCATCTGATCTCCGTCGAGATCTGCGTTAAACCCCCCACGAACCAATGGATGCAAACGAATGGCACGTCCTTCTATTAAGACGGGCTGAAATGCCTGTATACCTAGCCTATGCAAAGTAGGTGCCCGATTCAGGAGTATCGGGTGACCCCGCATAACTTCCCTGAGAACTTCCCATATGACGGGATCTCCTTTTCGTATCATACTCTTAGCCGCTCTCAGATTACAAGCGAGATGTCATCCAATCAAGTTACGAATTACAAATACTTGAAAAGGTTCAATTGACATTTCTCGGGGTAATCCACATTGATGCAGCGAAAGAGATGGGCCTACGACAATGACGGAGCGACCTGAGTAGTCGACCCGTTTTCCGAGCAAATTCTCGCGGAATCGTCCTTCTTTACCCTCAATAACCTCTGAAAATGACTTGTAGGGTCTATTAGTAATATCCCTCATTGGTTGCCCACGTATGCCATTATCAATGGGAGCGTCCACAGCTTCTTGGATAAGTCTTTTCTGACAAACAATTAACCCCTCCGGCGTGAATTCACTGCCCGATAAGAATTCAACGAGGGTATTATTTCGATGAATTACCTTTCTGTAAAGCTCATTAAGGTCGGAAGTAACTAATTCACCTTCATACGATTCAACTATTGGTCTCAATTCAGGTGGAAGAACTGGCAAAAGATCTAAAACCATCCATTCTGGTTTTAAGTTCGTCCGTAGAAAATTTTTGGCTAGTTTCATCCGTCTGACCGGAAGATCTTTCCTCCTTTGAATTGTTCGATCTTCCCATTCATTCTCAACAGGCTTTTGTTTTGCTGGCGCTTGCCACTCTAAATATGCACGATCTATAACACTTTGCAGATCCAAACTAGTTAATCCTTTTTTGACCGCATCCCCTCCGGTGGCAATTTCGTTCCCCTGAAGCGTCTCATAATTTCGGGTGGAGAAAAAAGCGGGAAGCATGTTTCTCCAGGATCGGTCTTCGTAATTAAACAGACCTCGCAATCTTAATAGGTTGGGCCTTTCGGCCACGGGCCTAGCAAGAAAAAGATTGGGATAGGTGGGGTGACCCCCCCCCCCTTAGAAGCGGACATGAGTGTTTCCCCTCATCCGGCTCAAATAACTAAACGTCAAATTGTTTCAATTTGACGTTTTCGGTTTGAGACGTGGTAAAACCGTCTCATCAAAGATAAAGTAGTTACTCATTGCTCGGGTTTTAACTTGTTTTTCTCGAGTAGTCTTGGACCTCCTCCCCCTCGTATTGAGCTATCTGCCGAAGGATAAGTAGCTTTTCCCTTCCATATTTCTCTTTTAGTTTAGTCGTAGGCTGGAGGTATTTTCCTTGTCCCCAATGTGATCACACCCCTCTTTGGGTTTCCACTCCACTTCGACGGCTACTAATTCAATCGAATAGAAAAATCGATGCGATGATTAGATTTTCCAACCATATCCTAATAATTTAGAAAGTTCTTTTCTTAGGAAAAGAAAACCAAAGGGTTGAGAGACACTTGAATTTTGTTCCATCAGCTGAAGTAGAAATAGTTATTACGAAGCCCAATCGTTGGATTTTTTGATAAGAATTAACCATGGAGGGGGTCCCCTTTTCATATGCGGTTGCTTCTCTACCGAGTTAGACAATAATCCTCGATCAATGCGAGAGACATGTCGGTTAGAGGCCTCCCACTTTTCTTTTATATGGGATGACAGCTTACAACCAATCTGTAATGATCAACACATACAATCAAGTCACACATCGCAATATACTAGGCTTTCTGGTTCTTTAAGAGGTTTGGCGAGTGGATTTGCAATATAACTAGGAATTCGCTTTAAGAACCATACATGGGTTACTGGACACGCAAGTTTGATATATCCCATTCGATATCTTCGAACCCGGGAGTCGGTAAATTCAACTCCGCAATGTTTGCAAAAATTGGAAGACTCTTCCTCGTTATCAACAGATCGGTAGTTTCCACACGCGCAGACACCACTTCTTACAGGTCCGAGTATCCTTTCGCAAAATGAGCCATCTCTCTCTGGTTTATGAGTTTTGTGATGCAACGTGTAAGGTTAATCGACTTGCCCGACGACGTCTCCATTGGGTAACTCCCTCTCAGCCCAACCACGAATTTGTTCGGGGGAAGCCAATCCAATCTGAAGCTGCTGATAATTAGCTCGATGAATCGTAATAGAAAAAGTTTTGATTGATTTTTCATGAAAGAAGTTTCAATTCGATATCAAATGTTTTCGCTCTGCCTCTCCAAATCTTCTTCAATTACAAAATTGTGCTCCAGATTTAAACCCATGCGACGTAACTCTCGAACTAGCAACCGGAAAGACTCCGGAACGGTATTAGGTTTATCAACAGATTTTCCAGTCATAATTGCACTAAGTACACTGTAACGAGCCTGAATATGATCTGATTTAATTGTAAGCATTTCTTGCGATGTGTAGGACACGCCAAAACCCTCCGAAGCCCAGACTTCCATTTCTCCAACCCGCTGCCCTCCTCGTCTGGATCTCCCCTTGAGAGGCTGCTGCGTAACAAGCGCATAAGGTCCACTGGATCGCGCATGAATTTTATCGTCGACCTGATGAATTAATTTCATCATATAGGCCTTTCCTGTTGTAATAGGTTGCGAGAAGGGATCTCCCGTTCGTCCATCGATCAATCGACTTTTTCCAGGGTGATCAGGTTCAAATAACCACGGATTGTGAGTACTCGCACTCGCTCTACGAGGTTCTGAAAGTACTAGTTTTCTGGAAGCTTCCCGCTCGTATCTTTCATCAAAAGGTACTATACGGTAATGAGTTTCTGGAAACTCCCCGGCTAACCCGAGTAGGCATTCGAAAATCTGTCCTACATTCATTCATGAAGGTACTCCTAAAGGACTTAATATCATATCGACTGGTGTACCATCTTGCAAATAAGGCATATCCTTTCTAGGTAATATTTTCGACGCAATACCTTTATTTCCATGTCTACCAGCTATCTTATCACCTACTTGTATCTTACGTTTTTACAATATATAAATATGAATAACTTCCGAATCGTTTGAGGTATCATCTTCAGGATAGACCCACCTGGCGTCAGTGACTCGACCTCTTCCACCAACCGGAACTTTCAGACAGCTTTCTCTTGCGTTAACTAGTTGTATACCGGAAATGGCTTGTAACGATCTCCCTTCTGGAGCACGTGACGAATCTGCCCCCTCTTGGGGCGTCAACTTACCCACCAAGACATCTCCGGCCTCTACCCAAGATCCCGATTCTACGAGCCCGTTATCGTCTAGGTGTCGAAGTATATGACTATCCAATTGAGGGATTTGCTTGGTAACCCTTTCGGCACCCTGATTTGTTACGCGGACTTCAACTTCGTGTCTTTCAATATGAAAAGATGTGGAGATGTCTTCGTATATTAGGCGTTCGCTAATCAACACGGCATCTTCGAAGTTGTATCCTTCCCATGGCATGTAGGCTACTAAAATATTTCGACCTGGAGCTGATTCCCCCCTAGCGATTGCTGCCCCATCTGCGATCACTTCTCCGCGTTTCGGTAATTCTCCCACCGAAGCCGCAGACTTTTGGTTTATACAGGTATTGCTATTGGAACGTTCATATATCCTTAATTTATTATTTGTAATACGTAAAACTACATCATTGCCCGGCACTTCATCGATTGATAATAGTTCAATTCTATTGCCATCAATGTATCCGATTTATCCTTCTCGTTCAGATACAACTACACTTCCCGAATCTGAAGCTACTTAACTTTCTGACCCAGTCCCTACAAAGCATCTTTCGGGATTAATTAGTGGAACCGCCTGGCGTTGCATGGTAGAACCCGTCAAGGCGCAGTTCGCGTCATTATGCTCAATGAATGGAATAAGAGAAGCTCCCACGGAAAAATAATGTAAGGGATGAATGCTTCGGAAATCAACTTGTTCCCAAAGGACGCTGAGAAATTCTTGCTGATATCGAACCGGTATGGGTTCCTCCTCCCTAGTTCTCCATTGAGATATCAATGAATTTTCAATTGCTATTCGGCAGTAATCATCTTCAGCAGGGGATAAATCAATTAACCGCTCCTTTTCGGATGATTCCGAAATTTTAAGGTACGGGCTTTGCAAAGATCCGGAATTGTTAACTTCTGCCTGAATAGCTAGTGACGAAATAAGACCGGCATTCATGCCTTCCGATGTTTCGATTGGGCAGATACGTCCATAATGGCTAAAATGAATATCTCTAGCTTGAAAACTGGCAGTTCGCCGCGTCAACCCTCCAGGCCCTACAGAGCTTAATCTTCGTTTATGAACCATTTCCGATAATGGGTTGATTTGGTCTAAAAATTGTGATAGGGGGTGCGATACGAAAAACTCTTTGGAAGTTGCTATTACTGGCGCAGGCGTCACTAATCCCCGGGGCGTTATCGCGCGTTTGCGCCTAGCAGCCCTAGATATATTTTGCCGAATTGAATTCTCCAGACGGTTTAGAGACAATTTCAATTGTTCTTGAGGCGAATCCGCTACAGACCGAACACGTCGATTTTTCAGGTGATCTATGTCATCAAGGTTGCCCATTCCGTAACTTATTTCTATTGAGTGATCTGCGGCTGCTAATACGTCTTGAGGTAGTAAGAAATGTTCCATTTCAGGTACATCAAGAGTTAGTTTGATATTTAGGTTTCGTCGACCAATCCGCCCTAACTCACATCTATGCTGAGAAAACCTCTTCTATAATTCCTTGAATATAGATTCCGAAAATGAGATATCCGCATCTGTGGCAGAGTATAAGTGTTTGTAAAGTTCTGCTGTAGCATCCTCCGACGATTTGAGGCCCCCCCCCTGTTTTTTCAACATATTTGAAAAAATTTTTGGGTAGCGGACATTTTGCAAGATATCTTTTTCACCTAATCCCATAGCTACTAATAAAATCAAGAGGGATATTTTTTTTTTCTTGCTAATACGAACCCAAATTTTATCTTTCCTATCGATTTCTGGTTTGAATCTCCCTCCCCAATCCGAAATTGCAGTGCTAGTATATGTGGAAATTCCTTTTTGATCCGATTCTCGGTTGTAGTAAATACCGGGACTTCTTAATATTTGATTGACTGAAACTCTGGCAATTCCATTGATAATAAACGTACCCTTAGAATTCATCCAAGGAATAGATCCAAGTCGCACGTCTTCTTCTTGTACTACTCCATCTTTGTTACGAATCAATTAAGCTGGTACATATGGATCGGATGAGTATGTGATGCATTGATACGCAGCATCTCTTCCTTCGACTGAAGGTTGTGTCAATTGGTACTGTCCACTAATAGATCAGAATTCGACTTCCTTATCTGTGTCTTCAATTTTCGGAAAATTTTCAAGTTCTTCAAGCAATCTTTCATGAACAAATCGATTAAATCCTTCAAATTGAATTTGTGCAAAGTCTGGTAATACGGGCATGTTTCTATTCCCTCCTAATAAAGTGATAAATTGAGACTCATCTTCTAATCAAAGTATATTGACTAGGTTTTCGTATTTTCATTTTTTTTATGTGTGAGATATTGCATCCCAAACCTCAGAAAAATAGGCAGCTGATCTATTCTATGTCTTCTTTTTTTTTTTAATCGTTTTTAGAAGTTAAAGAGTATGGAAGAGGTGATGTTCTATCCTTACCAAAAATTTTTTATACCACAAATTAAATCATTTCAATGAGCTGTAGGTAGAAGACATCTGCCCGATACAAATTTGATAAACCTAATTAAATGAACCCTTATTAGATGAATCCCTATTAAATGAATCCTTTTTTATCAAAATTGGTCGGAATACCCACGTATCCAAAAATTGGATACTGATCAATAAAGAAAGAAGAAACCGGAAAATACGTGGCGGTGAAGCAGTTTTAGTGATTATATCACATCGGAATTTTTGACTACTAGAGAAAGCTTGAAAAAGATATGGGGTTTATCCTTCCCATCGATAGCAATTTCGGTATCGCTAACCATTTAATAGCTCAAATCTTCAAAAAGAAGCTACTTACTGAGATAAATGAAAAGAGATTGCTGACTCATCGTTGACTCTGAGGCAATTGCTGCATAGACTCCAATAAACTAATTATTGGGATTGTAGTTCAATTGGTTAGAGCACCGCCCTGTCAAGACGGAAGTTGCGGGTTCGAGACCCGTCAATCCCGATGGACTCCAACGAGATGTGCTAGTTTACAGTTCAATTTCTATCCTCGGACTTGGGTCGAGCTGGATTCGAACCAGCGTAGGCGTCGCCGGCGGATTTACAGTCCGTCCCCATTAACCACTCGAGCATCGACCCATAAATTGGAAACTAATACCCCCAGGGGAATTCGAATCCCCGTCGCCTCCGTGAAAGGGAGGTGTCCTAGGCCTCTAGACGATGGGGGCCCGATTACCTCTTAAGAAGGTAATCTCATTACCTGTAAACTGTCAATCTAAAAAAATTAACAAGGAGATAATGAAAGAATAAATTTACGAAACAATTTAAGTTGGGGTAGAACTAATCGCAATCACTCGAGCAAATTCTTCTTCTATTATTTATATATCGTAACTTAATTATGACGATTAATCAATTAATCCGAAGCGGAGGCGGCGAGAGGAGGCTGATCTTTCGCGATAGAAAATAATAGGTATTCTCGAGATTTCATTTCGTGATATACTATGTAATCGATATCGAAGATTCAACTTCGATTTCTTTTACTTGATTAAGTAAGGATGAAGATTCGGTCGACCCGACTAAATTAAAAATAGATGGTTCACAATAAAGTCCGAGAGTTTTTTCCATTGAAACCGCTCGAGCTATTTCTCAATTGATGATTTGAACTACCGATATGGAAGTAAATATTGTCGCATTTGTAGCCACCGCACTTTTTATTCTGATCCCGACAGCTTTTTTACTTATTCTTTACATTCAAACAGCTGCACAGAATAACTAATAATAGGTAAATAAGTTGGTTACCAATTGGTTAATAAATTTTCGTAACAAGAGCAACTAAGAGGAGGAAAAGAAGGGGGCACCGTTTACCCCTCATTCGTAAAATCGAGTGATTAAGCTGTTACTCCCGTTCCGTGCAACAATTTCGCACTAGCCAGTTGTTGGTAGCAACGTACCCCCAACTTAGCGCCCTTTCTTGATTAGCTTCTTTCTGTCAGTCAGAATCTATGCGTTTCTATACTGCTTCTTCTTCTGGCGTATCACGCATTATTCCCGAATAGAATTGCCCAAAATTGATAGATCAAAAGAGTGATCTATCAATTTTTATTTCTTATAAAATTACTCCTACTTCTTGTAAATCTCGTTTTTACCCAATGACTAATATTTATTATGTATTTGGTTGGAGCATTTGAATATACCTCCATTTGAATATACCTATTGGTATACTTCTTTGCAGAGGATGATTCAACCTAAACAAACTAAACGAAGTGAGGTATCCGAGACGGAAGTATATGCCCAAGTGTGGGGCGGGTTTGTATTCATTCCCTGTTTTTCATTCCAGGCACATTCGTCACATCAGACAAAACAATTAAAGAACAATTAAGGAACAATGAAAGTTTGAATTAACCAAGGAATGGGGTAGCAACAATCGGGGTAGTTTTTCCCCGATAGTAGCAAAAAAAGTCAGTCTATCAAATTACTAAATTAATCCAAATTGTCACTTCAATTTCTGAAGTGAAACGAAGGAAAATATATATCTGGGAGATATATATATGTATATCATATAAATATCTGTGTATTTATGCCTGCGATGTATCCATCAAACTACGGTACATTGAATGGAAAATAAACAGGTAAAAATTATCGATTTAACTAAAACTAAAATAGTCGGGTAATCTTCTCCCCGACCTAATGTTAAGAAATTTCTAAACTTAATGGGTAGCAATGACTACCCCACAGGCGGGGGCGAGATAAATAAATAAATCCAGTAGGAAAGGCTGCATCGCGACCCCGGAAAGGGGGAAAGAAAGGGACGCCGCCGCGTGGAGATGATTCAACCGACCCCGGAGGTTGTGCCCGTCAGTCCCCTTAAGTAACTGACCTGCCAATTGTTTTTTTAATTTTATTTTCATCTAGTCATGTAACTTCCCCATGTAGGTGCAGTCTGTTATATTAAGTTGCAGTCGCGAGGTAGCCCAAAAATAGCATGGAGGGCGATCACGCGGCACACGCACGGCATCGCGTGACTGGACAACCCCCCCCCCCCCCCCCGACCGACGATAGGGGGGGGGTCGCCCCGACGTCCAACCTCAGAAGGTAGGGCTATCACAAAGCGCGCCTCGGGCGGTCTGGCACCTTCGGTCGTGGAGTAGGTGCGAGGGGGGAAGCACCTTTGTAAGGGCACGCACGGTTAGAGGCCTAAACAGGCACATCGGGAAGACTTTTGGAGCCACACGGGTATAAGAGAGATAGGCCGGTCTCTAGGGGCAGCCTATCAGGGGGAACCTCCGCCGTTTCGTTACTAGAGTTGGGAGGGAGGGGTTTTTTATTGGCTGCCAAATTATGGCACGGTGGATCTGGCTGCCGGCTGCGGAGAAGGACCCGTAACTAGGCTACCTGGCAATAAATACAATAAATACCCAAATAAGCATCGCCTCGTGGGAAGAATAAGCGTCAATATCAATGCGAAAATCGGTCGGGTCGGTTGCCCCCCCCCCCTTAGGATTTGAATTATCACCAATGGCGTAAATTGGGGGGGACAGCAAAATCAGAGGCCAGATATGTTGGGTTATTAGCAAAATCAACCGACGTCCGTCCCCTGTCCGCGGCCGCGCTTTCTTCTCCCAAAAACAAAATTTTGGGTAAGCACAAATTGGCGTCCTCGCCGCGACGCCGCGTATCCCTCGAATTAGACTACTAGGGGCCAGGCCCCGTTAACCCGTTACAACCCACTTCTTCCCCGAACTACAAGTGAAAGAGAAAATGTAAAAGTCACCGTCGGGGCAGCCCAAGCTGTAGTAACTAAGTCCGTAGTTGTAATTCCTATCTATTTACTCGATCGATTTCCACTAATTATTAATTATCTGTAAGTCCAAATATCATAAAATATAAAGCTCGAAGAAGCTTGAAGCGTGTTGCCAGCGAGGAGCAGACACAATAGGATAGCCAATAACAAAAGAGACTCTGTTTGCGGAAATGCTTCTTCTTTTTCAATGGTACCGGTTTACGTTTTCCTTTTCAAGGACTTTGAAATTTCGGGCTTTTCGGTTACCAATTAATGATATACTGCATTGGGATTGTTTATGCGTGACGCGTCGAGACACAAGAAATGTGATAGGCTATAACAGGCTATAGAGCACCTCAACCTGTATCCGATTTGGGCGCAACAAACAATCCCCGGTGAAACTATCTAAATTAATAAATCCAGATAAACTAGATAGATCCAACTCTCTGTTTTCATATACAGAGAGATCTTGTTGCTAGGCGACACCCAGATTCGAACTGGGGAATTAAGGATTTGCAGTCCTACGTCTTACCGCTTGACTATATCGCCCCCTGGTAGCTGTTTTGGTAGCTGCTAGCAAACAACATCGATCCGGAGGCATAGGAAAACACCGATCCAACTTAGTCAGTTTGATGTTAAATAGCCCATCTACAGGTATGGTGTCCACGTTTAGCACTTCTATTAGTGGCTAAGTATACTATCCATCGGGAAAATTAGCAAGTGGCTGGCCCTACTGAGCCGCCCCCCACCCGCATATCAACTATGACAGACATTTGCTAACGAAAGAGCTACTTCGACGAAATTACCTCAATTTAATATTTCAGTCCACTCAAACAAATAATAAAATTCAAAATTTTGAAATGGTAAAAATTGAATTGACCTTCCAATCGGTTTTTAATATCTCATGTTTAAATGAGAGTTATTTCCTTATTCGTTTTTTTTTTACTACTTGCTTCTCTTCTTAATTTAAAGAATTAAACAATTTCCTAAAAATTTTCATGCCTATTTCTATATATGTATGACACAACCTACTTGTTTTCCATAATACAGGCGGATAGCGGGAATCGAACCCGCGCCATCTCCTTGGCAAGGAGATATTTTACCATTCAACCATATCCGCATAATCTGTTACTTCATTTTAACGCTGTAATGAGTTCTTCTTACTTTTTTGAGAAGTTGCGTACGTATCTAGTTTATATGTGGAAAAAAGAAGATAAATTTATTGAGGTCCCAATTTATTTAATTTACTCGCTCATGAGTTGAAGTTAACTTCGCCGTTGTAGCTGTAGCCTCTTTATTTTAGGGATGAAAATTCACTCGAATTGGTGTCTCCACCCGTAACGGTGAATTACGAGAGGAGGAACCAAAACAACAAATTTTCAAGAAATGAAAGAGTTGGGTATACCTACCGGAAAAACTGGTCCAATCCATAACGAAGCCCCCGAGAAGACAATACTTTTGTTGCCGGACCATCCGCCGGGGGATGCAAACGCGACGGGAACACCTACAACTAGTAGGAATGAGATGGCAATCAAACCAAATAAAGCCAATTGGAACGCGATTGTCATAATTATGATTTCTTTCCACATAAGAGATAGATTATTCGTACCATCCAATCCTCATCCGGCGGAACCCTCTTATCGCCATGACTTACTTTGCTGGCGGGGCGAAGATACCTCCCCTTCTCTGCCTCAAATTTCACAAGTTTCTTGTTGAGTAATAATTATTGAATTCTGACATTCGGGATGATTATCTGTAACGACTCTACGGTCGGAATTATCTCTACTCCGCATCTCTCGCAATATAAAGATATAAAGATAATTTGATGGAAAAATATCTCTCAAAATTTGTAGATAGGTAGATGTCGGACACCCTCCTATTCATTTTCAAAAGTGTCGAGAAGACGTGATTGATACCCCCAAATATCGGGTGAAAAATAAGCTTAGCCGGGAGAGATGGTCGAGCGGTTTAAGGCTCCAGTCTTGAAAACTGGCATGGTGATAAAATACCATCGAGGGTTCGAATCCCTCTCTCTCCTACTATTTTTATCGGGAAATATTGCCCAGAAAGGGGCGACAGTTACTACTAGTTTTACGACCTCATGACTCTCTTTTTGTAATATTCTTACATTGGATATACTTCGGCTTCATGCATCATCGGGTAATAAAATTCTATCCATCTAGAAATAGATGGATAGAATTTTATTACCCGATGTAATGAGTCTGGCACTGATTTGAAGGTGTAGACTTATTATCGGTTTGCTAGCAAAAAGAGGGAAGCGGGAATTCCCGCTTTTTCATAATCATCTCAACATATGTTTCCAAATTTTAATTTAGGGGTGTCATAGAAAGAACGGGTTCAGTATCGCGGTCAATTCCTTTTTCAAACCCGGCCGCGGCTGCGCGAGCCCTACCCGCATGCCATAAATGACCCACGAAAAAGAAGAATCCCAGAACGAAGTGGGAGGTTGCTAACCAACTCCGGGGAGATACGTAGTTCACGGCGTTGATCTCGGTAGCTACTCCACCTACAGAGTTTAGGGAACCTAGGGGGGCGTGAGTCATATACTCCGCGGATCGTCGCTCCTGCCACGGTTGGATATCCCTTTTCAACTTACCAAGGTCTAAACCGTTGGGACCTCTTAGGGGCTCCAACCAAGGAGCACGAAGATCCCAGAAACGCATGGTTTCGCCTCCGAAAATAATTTCTCCCGTGGGGGAACGCATCAGGTATTTGCCTAACCCAGTAGGTCCCTGGGCAGAACCTACGTTGGCACCGAGACGTTGGTCCCTCACAAGAAAAGTAAAAGCTTGGGCCTGAGAAGCTTCCGGACCGGTGGGACCATAAAATTCACTGGGATATGCTGTGTTATTGAACCAGACGAAACAGCAGGCAGTGAAGCCAAAAATGGAAAGGGCTCCCAAACTGTAGGATAAGTAAGCTTCCCCGGACCATACGAGAGCTCGACGAGCCCAGGCAGACGGTTTCGTCAATATGTGCCAAATTCCACCGAAGAGACAAATGGATCCTAGCCATACATGTCCCCCGATTATATCTTCCAGATTATCCACGCTAGCGATCCACCCTTCTCCCCCAAAAGGAGATTTCAGTAGGTAGCCAAAGATAATACTAGGACTTAGGGTGAGATTTGTGACCTCTCTCACATCCCCGCCCCCGGGTGCCCATGTATCGTACAACCCTCCAAAATAGAGTGCTTTGAAAACTAGGAGAAAAGCTCCAAGACTTAGTAGTATTAAATGAATACCGAGAATTGTGGTCATCTTGTTTTTATCTTTCCAAGTATAACCGAAAAAGGGAAAGGATTCCTCCAAAGTTTCAGGTCCGATCAGAGCATGGTATATACCCCCGAATCCCAAAACTGCGGAGGAAATCAAATGGAGCACTCCGGAAACAAAGTAAGGAAAGGTGTCAGATACCTCCCCCCCAGGACCCACCCCCCAACCCAAAGTGGCCAGATGGGGAAGTAAAATTAATCCCTGCTCATACATTGGCTTCTCTGATACGAAGTGAGCCACTTCGAACAAATTCATAGCTCCGGCCCAAAATACAATCAGGCCAGCGTGAGCTACATGAGCACCAAGCAATTTACCAGACAGGTTAATTAGTCGGGCGTTGCCAGCCCACCAAGCGAAACCTGTGGTTTCCTGATCGCGGCCACCCAGCGAAAGGGTTCCATTAAAGAGCGTTTCCACGGGGTAAAACCTCCTCGGGAAATACAAGGTTTTCATGGGGCTGATCCTGAGCTGCCATCCAGGCACGGATACCCTCGTTTAGTAAGATATTCTTTGTATAAAAAGTTTCAAACTCGGGATCTTCTGCTGCGCGAATTTCTTGGGAGACAAAGTCGTATGCACGTAAATTTAGGGCGAGACCAACTACTCCAATAGCACTCATCCATAAACCTGTCACTGGCACGAATAACATAAAGAAGTGTAACCAACGTTTGTTGGAGAAAGCAACGCCGAATATTTGGGACCAGAAACGATTCGCAGTTACCATTGAATAAGTCTCCTCAGACTGAGTTGGATTGAACGCACGGAATGTGTTTGCTCCATCACCGTCTTCAAATAGAGTATTTTCAACTGTAGCGCCGTGGATGGCGCATAAGAGGGCTGCGCCGAGGACTCCCGCAACCCCCATCATATGAAATGGATTCAGAGTCCAATTATGAAAACCTTGAAAAAATAAGATGAATCGGAAGATGGCGGCTACTCCGAAACTGGGTGCGAAGAACCAGCCGGATTGCCCCAAGGGGTAAACCAAAAATACGGAGACAAAAACTGCAATTGGAGCGGAGAAAGCTATTGCGTTGTAGGGACGTAATTGTACGGACCTCGCGAGTTCGAATTGGCGTAACATAAAACCTATCAGAGCAAAAGAGCCGTGTAGAGCGACGAAGGTCCATAAACCCCCCAATTGGCACCAACGGGTGAAATCTCCCTGCGCTTCAGGGCCCCACAAAAGAAGCAAGGAGTGAGCCAAACTGTTAGCAGGAGTAGAGACAGCGGCAGTCAAAAAGTTGCATCCTTCCAAGTAAGAACTAGCTAATCCGTGGGTGTACCATGAAGTGACGAAGGTTGTACCCGTGAACCAACCGCCCAAAGCAAAATAAGCGGTAGGAAACAGTAGCAAGCCAGACCAACCCACGAAGACGAAACGATCTCTCCTGAGCCAGTCGTCCATACTATCAAATAAATCTTTCGGCTCTTTGGAAGATTTTCCAATGGCAATTGTCATAGTCATTTCCTCACTCAGATCCTCGAACCATTTCTGGGTTCCCCTATTTTTTCTTCTCTTAATCCGCGACCCGGTATAGTTCCGTACCTTCGCGGTGAGATAAGACTGAGTCGCCACAACATCGGTCCATCTGACAAGTCATTTATCAAGGCAGCATATTACCAGCAGTTGTTATAGAAAAAATGAGACTGGTAGATGCTTCAACCTCAGTCACGGGGTTGAAATTTCCCGCTAGCTCTATCATTTCTTTGCCTCGCTTCTAGTCTAGTTTTATCCTTTCTTTTCTTTCTTCTGTTCCTTTTGTCCATCCGCTTGCTTTGTTCCATCGATTTTTTATCATTCATTACTTTTCACGTAATTTTCAATCTTGGACATCTTTTCCTTGCTATTTACTTGATCCCGATTTAATCCCGTTTGTGACGTAGTTCTTCAAGCAGTGGGTAGACCTTTCTTTTCTTCCGAGATTTCGTGAACTGCTCAGCTGCATTGGAGGTACTTCGCGAATCCTAACGGAAGGCGAAGTCATTTCATGGAAGGCAAAATCGTTTCCACGAATCTTTAGCAGAAGAAATACTAGAGCGGTGTGAAGAACTTACCTACATATATCTCTAATATATGTATATATGTGGGTAGTATTCATCTCCCGTTTGAAATTATTTTGGTACCTATTTTACCAATCTTCGCTAAAAATTGGAAGCTTTTTTCTTCGGCCTCACATAGTGAAAATGGATAGCCGCATGTCGCAGTTTAACTCCGAGCAAAGGATATGCCGGAAAATTCAACGTTGAATGAAATTACTCACTTCTTGTTTCAAACCCCACTCGCAAAATAATTTTTAAGTATCTCATAGTGGGATATTATAAATAAGGGTGCTACAGACTCGAATAACTCTCGCTAGGTACAGAAAATTATCTACATAAGCAGGAGAAAGTTTAGCATGTAATTTTCCTTCTTTTTTTCATCAGCCAAATTGAAATATCTATCTATATATAGATATATATATACATCGATATTGGTAATTAATATTCAACTTCCAAGGTAAGAGTAACAAAAAAGGTTCCAGCATTAGACATTATATCCACTTGGATTTTTTCTCGTATTATAAGGGCGACATTTCATCCGATGTAACAAAAAAATTTAATACGGAAGTCGCAACAGAAGATGAAACAATTTTAGTAAAAAATTTAAGTTGGGGCGATTAGTTTCAACTTCGCACCAAATTATGTTTTTACAAAATTGTAATTTTATCTCATTAAAAATAGTGGCAAATACAAATCTTCCCCGTGTTGAGACTATGACTATGCGGACCCGGGCGTCTTTGCAAAGACGAGGTAGCTCGATCTTTGGATTTTGTATAGCTTTTCGGTTAGCCCCTTGTCGGATTTGAACCGACGACTTACGCCTTACCATGGCGTTACTCTACCGCTGAGTTAAAGGGGCTTCAGGCCGGAAATAACAAATTTTGCGTCAAGTTCTATTGGGCACAATACTAGTTTTTGCGCCGTTTCTGTCTCTGCTTCTTCTCTTGCAATATGCAATATTGTAACTTCTTGAAACAGAGAAGACTGGTTCTGATCTAGAGAAAAAAATAGATATGTTCCTGAATTACACATTTATATACACATTTACGTCTAGGTGTAAACCTATAACTCTAAGTTGTCATAGACAGATAAATAAGTTCATGTATCATTGAAAAAAGAAACTCAGGAAATGAAGTAAAAATGAGAAGAGGTCATAATTAGGTAATTTTTATCCCGCCGCGTGATGTCAAGTAATCCCAAATTAACTAATAATTGATAGAAAAACTTGAAGTTTCCCAATCTTGGCTCTGGAAATAAAAATACACATCTGATCCATCGCCGAAAATGAAAGATCAATTAGTTTGAGCTCACGGCGAAAACCAGACATCATACTACTTTGATGAGATAGATAAACAGTTAATGATTTACTTTGCGGAGACAGGATTTGAACCTGCGACCTCAAGGTTATGAGCCTTGCGAGCTACCAAGCTGCTCTACCCCGCTTAGTTGATGCCTTCAATGTAATTATTATACGTCTCTCAAATAATTACATTGAATATATGTGGAAAGAACTATTTAACTCGTAAAACTAAACATCATTTATTAAACAAATGTAGAAAAACTTTTCTACCAACTCGACTTCGACACTCCAGGAAGAACACAAGTGTGTGCCATTTCGCGAAGTACGTGTCTGGAGAAGCCGAAGTCTCGGTAATTTGATCTGGGTCGTCCGGTTAGGGAACACCGGTTACGGAGACGAACAGGCGCACTATTACGCGGTAAAGATTGCAATCTCTTGGAAATAGTTAGCTTATCCTGAATTAACAAACTACTTTTAATTTGCCTTTTCAAAGATTGGCGAGTGGCGCCATATCTCTCCACCAATTTTTTTTTTTTTTCTCTTTCTCAATGAGACTTTTCTTTGCCATAATTTATGAATCGGTAAGCAGACTTGGATTATTACTCCAAAACAGACTGAACTCGTAACCAAAAATTTATTAATCAATAACTAGAAAGGGAGGAGTAAACATCTACTTATAACTATTCGGAAAGGAATAGCTAGTCTCGAAATCAGCTCGGGTGTGGAAAATAATAGAAGGGTGAAATTGACACAGAAGTAGACAATTTGGTATTCAACAAAAGAAAAATTAGCCAAATTTGCCTGATGTAGATGCTATTAGAAAAGCTGCGTAGGTAAATATGTAACCCACGGGGAAGTGTGCTAGTCCCACCAGTCTTGCTTGAACGATGGATAGGGCAACCGGCTTATCTCTCCAGCGTATTACGTTTGCTAGGGGTGTTCGTTCGTGGGCCCAAGCTAGAGTTTCAATGAGTTCTTGCCAGTAACCGCGCCAAGAAATTGGAAACATAAATCCAATAGCCCACACGAGATGTCCAAACAGGAACATCCATGCCCATACGGATAAACTGTTCATACCGAAGGGGTTATAACCATTAATAAGTTGCGATGAGTTCAACCATAGGTAATCTCTTAACCACCCCATTAAATACGTAGAAGATTCGTTAAATTGAGCAGCATTCCCCTGCCACAAGGTGATGTGTTTCCAGTGCCAGTAGAAGGTGACCCATCCGATGGTGTTTAGCATCCAGAAAACGGCTAAATAAAAGGCATCCCAAGCTGAGATATCGCAGGTGCCGCCTCGGCCGGGGCCGTCGCAAGGGAAGCTGTAGCCAAATTCTTTTTTATCTGGCATCAACTTAGAACCGCGGGCGTCTAATGCGCCTTTCACTAAAATCGATGTAGTCGTATGTAAGCCCAAAGCGATGGCGTGGTGAACCAGGAAATCCCCAGGTCCAATCGTTAAGAATAGCGAATTGCTGCTGCTATTAACGGCATCTAACCAACCGGGTAACCACAAGCCCTGACCAGCATTACTTGCTGGACTACCTGCCGACGATAGGAGCACACCGAAATCATAGGAAGTTTTGCCATGAGCAGATTGAATCCATTGAGCAAATACAGGTTCGATGAGAATCTGTTTTTCTGGAGTCCCGAAGGCTAACATCACGTCGTTATGGACATAGAGCCCTAGCGTGTGGAACCCTAGGAATAAACTAGCCCAACTTAAGTGAGCTATTATAGCTTCTTTATGTTCTAACATTCTTGCTAAAACGTTATTTTCATTTTGTTCTGGATCATAATCCCTAATAAAGAATATAGCTCCGTGTGCAAAGGCTCCTGTCATGATAAACCCGGCGATATATTGATGATGAGTGTATGTCGCGGCTTGAGTCGTATAATCCTGCGCTATAAAAGCATAGGCGGGTAGGGAATACATGTGTTGCGCAACCAACGAGGTGACGACCCCTGAAGCAGCTAAAGCGAGCCCCAGTTGAAAATGGAGAGAATTATTGACCGCATCGTAAAGTCCTTTGTGTCCACGGCCCAATTTACCTCCCGGAGGGATATGGGCTTCCAGAATCTCTTTCATGCTGTGTCCAATACCAGAGTTAGTCCTGTACGTGTGGCCGGCAATTATAAACACAACGGCAATGGCTAGGTGGTGATGAGCAATATCAGTTAGCCACAAACTTTGAGTCTGTGGGTGAAATCCGCCCAGAAAGGTTGGAATAGCTGTTCCCGCCCCTTGGGTGCTATCAAACAAATGGCTACTCGAGTCGGGATTTTGCGCATAAACACTCCACTGACCCGAAAAGAACGGCCCCAATCCTTGAGGATGTGGGGTGGCAGTCAATAAATTAGCCCATCTGACATGTCCGCCCCTCGCTTCGGGAATAGCTACATGGACTAGATGTCCTGACCAAGCCAAAGAACTCACCCCGAAAAGTCCCGAAAGGTGGTGATTGAGCCGAGATTCTGCATTTTTAAACCAAGAAATGCTTGGTTTCCATCTAGGCTGCAGATGTAACCAGCCAGCTAGTAAGAACGAAGCAGAAATAGCTAGTAGAAAGATAGCTCCGGCATAGAGATCTTGGTTATTGCGTAGACCAATAGTGTACCACCACTGATACACACCGGAGTAAGCAATATTGACCGGACCCGTAGCCCCTCCTCGAGTGTAGGCTTCGACAGCTGGTTGACCAAAATGAGGATCCCAAATAGCGTGAGCAATTGGTCGCACATGTAATGGGTCCCGCACCCATGCTTCGAAATTGCCCTGCCAAGCCACGTGGAACAAATTCCCAGAGGTCCAGAGAAAGATGATAGCTAATTGACCAGAGTGAGATGCAAATATTTTTTGGTAGAGACGTTCCTCGGTAGTGTCGTCATGACTCTCGAAGTCGTGGGCAGTGGCTATACCAAACCAGATACGACGAGTAGTCGGGTCTTGGGATAGACCCCGGCTGAACTGTGGAAATCTTGATGCCATGATGTTTCTCAAATCCTCCTAGCCATTATCCCACTGCAATGATTCTTGCCAGGAAGAACGCCCACGTCGTGGCGATTCCACCCAGAAGGTAGTGAGTTACCCCCACGGCACGTCCCTGTATAATACTCAGAGCCCTAGGTTGGGTAACGGGGGCCACTTTTAACTTATTATGAGCCCAAACGATGGATTCGATAAGTTCTTGCCAGTATCCACGCCCACTAAATAGAAACATCAGACTGAAAGCCCAGACAAAGTGAGCCCCCAGGAATAGAAGACCATACGCAGATAACGAGGAACCATATGATTGAATGACTTGGGAGGCCTGTGCCCATAGGAAATCTCGCAACCATCCATTAATCGTTGTTGAACTTTGTGCAAAGTTTCCCCCAGTAATGTGGTTTACCACCCCCTGTTCGCTTATACTGCCCCAAACATCGGATTGCATCTTCCAGCTAAAGTGAAATATAACTACTGAAACTGAGTTGTACATCCAGAATAACCCTAGGAAAACGTGATCCCAGGCAGATACTTGGCAGGTGCCTCCTCTGCCGGGGCCGTCACAGGGAAAACGAAAACCAAGATTTGCTTTGTCGGGTATTAGTCGGGAGCTACGTGCAAATAAGACACCTTTCAATAATATTAATACAGTAACATGAATCGTGAATGCGTGGATGTGGTGTACCAAAAAATCTGCGGTACCTAATGGAATTGGGGCCATAGCAACTTTGCCAGCTACGGCGACTAAGTCGCCACCACCCCAGCTTAAGCTAGTACCCGATGCTGCATTAGGTGCGGTTGATGCGGGAGCCAAGGCGTGAATATTCTGCACCCACTGAGCAAATATCGGTTGTAATTGAATGGCGGTATCCGAAAACATATCTTGAGGACGCCCTAAGGCACTCATTGTATCATTATGGATGTACAAACCGAAGCTGTGGAAACCTAAGAAGATGCAGACCCAATTGAGATGTGAAATTATCGCATCGCGGTGCCGAATGACGCGGTCTAACAGATTGTTGTACTGAGTAGTTGGATCATAATCTCTTACCATAAAAATAGCCGCATGTGCAGCTGCACCAACTACTAAGAACCCTCCTATCCACATATGATGTGTAAACAAGGAAAGTTGTGTGGCATAATCAGTTGCCAAGTAAGGATACGGGGGCATCGCATACATGTGGTGGGATACAATAATTGTCAAAGAACCTAGCATGGCAAGATTGATTGCTAGTTGAGCATGCCATGAACTCGTTAGAATTTCGTAGAGACCTTTGTGACCTTCACCCGTGAAGGGGCCTTTATGAGCTTCCAAGATTTCTTTTGTGCTATGCCCGATACCCCAGTTGGTTCTGTACATGTGACCAGCTACCAAAAAAAGAACAGCAATGGCTACATGGTGATGCACGGTATCAGTCAACCACAAACCTCCCGTTACTGGGTTCAACCCTCCACGGAAAGTCAGGAAATCTGAGTATTTTGACCAGTCAAGGGTAAATAGTGGGATCAGCCCCTTTGCAAAACTCGGATATGCCTGGGCTATAAGATCACGACTAAGAATGAATTCGTGAGGAAGGGGTATTTCTTTGGGGTCAACTCCTGCGTCTAATAGTTGGTTAATTGGCAGTGAAACGTGTATCTGATGTCCTGCCCACCCTAGAGATCCCAACCCCAATAGACCAGCCAAGTGGTGATTTAGCATTGATTCAACATTTTGAAACCAAGCTAGTTTTGGGGCAGCTTTGTGGTAGTGAAACCAACCGGCAAGAAACATTAATCCGGCAAAAATTAAAGCACCCACAGCTGTGCAATATAGCTGTAATTCATTAGTTATTCCAGAAGCTCGCCAAAGTTGAAAAAATCCAGATGTTATCTGTACACCCTGAAATCCTCCACCTACATCTCCGTTGAGTATCTCTTGACCCACTATTGGCCAAACAACCTGGGCACTAGGTTTCACACGAGTAGGATCATTAAGCCACGCCTCATAATTGGAGAAACGGGCCCCGTGAAAGTACATGCCGCTCAACCAAATGAGAATAATGGCTAGCTGACCGAAATGAGCACCAAATATTTTGCGGGATATATCCTCCAAATCATTGGTGTGGCTGTCAAAATCGTGGGCATCAGCGTGTAGGTTCCAAATCCATGTGGTGGTACTGGGACCCTTTGCCAAATTTCTTGAAAAATGTCCGGGTTGGGCCCATCTCTCAAAAGAGGTTTTTACAGGATCCTTCTCCACCATAATCTTGACTTCTGGTTCTGGCGAACGAATAGTCATCGGGACTCTCCTCTTTTTGGGCAAGGGATAGCAACAACCTACCAACGAAAGATACGAAACTTCCAAGAACTAGAGTTTCTATCAGCATGTAGTAATCTACTACCAGCATGTAGTAATCTACTCTCTTTTCCGTTGAGTTTAAAACTCGAGCAGCTACTATGAAGATAAGGAAGTTATGCGGGGTAGGCTTTTGATGGCATTATTACACGATCAAGTAGTGCCTGATGGACTTGATAAGATTGATCCCCCATTCAATAGGGGGGGGGCAAGATTTATGCCAAGCAGAAATTTCCATTTAACAACTCTATTTGTTAACCTTCTTGTTTCGCGCTGCGTCACCCCCCCCCCTCTTCACTAATTAATTAAACGAAGAAGAGCGTCCCGTAATTTTTAACCGATTCTGTGCCTCAGTGTAATTACCGGGGGAAGGTGCCACCGCCTGTTTCCAATACTCGGCAGCTTGGTCAAACCAAGCTTCCGAAATTTCTAAATTTCCTTGGTTAATGGCCTGTTCTCCTCGATCAGAATGGGTGGTTATTTCCCAACCCCCTCCTTTAGAACCGAACTCGGGGGTTTCCCGCCTCATACGGCTCGGATAACTCCGTCGCCGGCTTCTCGTTCCCCAACCAAAAAATAGGGATTGCGCCCGAACTTCGGAAGAACTAAGAATAGTCAGGTTTCTGATTTCACCCGTCTTGGATAAAATTTTCTCCGTACTCCCAATTAAAAAAACAGGAGGGGGGGTAAAAACCTCCCTCGGCACTAACTACCTCACCTCAAAGTGGATCTCTTTTTTATTAGAAAAATTTTTCTTTTGGGATTTTATACTACACCGTGGTCCGTTACTTATTTATCTTCTCAACCGTCTCTACTACAGAGACAAATTGTATAACTTCTTCGATGGACCAATTTCATTGTATCGACCCAGATTTTCAATGACGAATCTTTGCGATGCTTTATTCTTCGATTCAATCAGTTATCCATGAGACAGTTAGGCTACCTTCCTATTTCAAACCTGGATTATTTTGAAAGAGGTCGAATCCCGCAGCTCTAGGCAGCTCCCGTTTGGAAGTATGCTTGGGGGAAACCTTTTCCATTGGTTGGGTATGTATAAACCGCAGAATCCTGAAGCACAGGTAGTCGCACGTAGTGACAGATCACAGCCATATTGTTAAAAGCTTGTGGCGGGGAAGAATTTCGCTCCGGTGCTTGAAAGTAGTATTCCAAAGCTACTGCATGTTTTCCGTTACTTGTATGAATGAGGCCTATATTATAAAGTATGTAACTTCGGTCGTAAGAGTCAACTTCTAGACGCATGGCTTTGTAATAGCTTCATGAAGCTTCTGCATATTCTCCTTCAGATTGGGCCGACATCCGTTACGGTTGCTTATATGAAAAAGCCCCGCTTCGGAACCGTACGTGAGGTTCTCAACTCATACGGCTCCTCCCGCTAGATTTGCAAGAAAAAGTATCACTTGAAATTACCTAATTATTTTCGCTATTAATTTGAACTTAAACGGGGGTTAGTGCTTCACGAGACTGGTGCCTAACCATCCTTCTTGCAAAGGATTTTCTTGAGGCGGTTGCGTCATTTTGCTGCGGTAGCAGCAGTAACAATAAATCCCTTGGCTATTTATTCGTTCCCAACGTTTCGTTTTTCGAGGGGTCATTCACTTCAGCAATCTCCGATGATTTTAGGGGTATCCGAGCTGCAAACGGGATGGACGTTTGCCACCCCAATCGCTACTGGTCGTTACCACAACTTTGGAGTTATCAGAAATAGGCGATATCTTCCGAAACCAGACAATTTCGAAGATTTTGTATTGCCGATTTCTACGTGTAGTGTCCGCCCCCTCCTCGTGCTTACTCATAAAATAACCATGTATTACACATCAAATTATGGATTTAACCTCTTGCTTACTTGATATCAAAGCCCAAGGGAAGTAGGAACCGTAGCTTCCGAGGCTGCATCAATCGTGGATACGCGACCGAAGGGTTCGTTCGGCAGTCGAAACACACCTCTCCAAAATGTGGGCTTGTCGAAGCTTTAACTTTTCCTTTTCAACTTTTATTTAATAAAATTGCTTGCCTCATCGAATCGCACCATCCCTGTAATATGTAGAAGCTTCCCTTTCTCTCTTAGTTGTAGGTAGGATTTGCAACGAAATATCCGCTAGAATTGTGAAAGTTTTGTCAATAAAATTATCATTTCTCTGAGATCTAGGCATAGTCAATTTTGACTCCTTGTTTTTTTTTTTGCACTGCACTTGTTACTAGTACATTAATTGAAATTGCAGAGAAGAAGTATACTTAGGCAACACGTTAGACGATACTATGGAAAAGAAGAAGTGACAAGTCGCGTTGAATGTTTTTATCTTGTTCAATTTGTATGTCAATGAAGCGTTTTTTCAACTCTTACTGACGAATCACTTGTCACCTCACTGCCTAAATCCCTAAAATATGTCAATTAGTTTAATTGATGAAACCTAGGAAAGGTGGCCGAGCGGTTTAAGGCGTAGCACCGGAAATGCTAAGTAGATTTCCAGCTACCGAGGGTTCAAATCCCTCCCTTTCCCTTTTATATTTTTACCTACCCGAGGTTGTCTCTCTCTTCTTACGTTTACGTCGAAATCTAGTTAAATTTCCGATTTTAAAAAGGCGGGCGGCTGGAGTCGCGGTTTCAAATCAAGTCGTGCAACTACTCCGAAGAAGCCGAAGGGCTATCTCAATAGAAGCATCAAAAATTAGTAATCCCTCTGCTGATTAAAAATTTAGCTGAAATGACGTAGGCAGTTAATTCAGATACTTCATCATGTACCAAATTAATTTGATCAGAAATGGAATATTTTTATATAAATTAAAAAACTATGCTCTAACTTCTGCTTCGAAAAAGAAACAAGCTAGACCGATAAACTTTCACCATTTCCTAAGTAATCTGCTTATTAAATATCAGTATCCCAAGTCCGTCAATTAGGTTTCCATTGTATAGACCTCTAATTTATCTTATTAAATTGATGATTTAGTAAATGATCACTAAGCTTTGCGAGAGTAATACTCAACAACTAACAATTCATTTATATTCAAATTCACGGATTCTCGATTGGCAATACGATTCACCAATCCTGTTAGCCTGTCGCCTTCCGATAGGGAAACGGCCAAGTGATCCGGCACGTTGTCTCCTCCGGGAAACTTACCCTTAAGTGCATTATAGGAAGTTGGTCGATTTCGAGTAGTGGTAATATCTCTCGGCTTACGGCGATAACTTGGTATATCTACAATGCGATTGTTAACTAAAATATGTCTGTGACTAACTAACTGTCTAGCGGCGGGAATTGTGGAAGCCATACCTAAGTGAAAAATAACATTATCTAAACGCATCTCAAGTAGTTGCAGTGGTACTTGTCCCGTTGAACCCCTAGCTTTTCTAGCGATACGTACGTATTTTAGTAGTTAGCGTTCCGTCAATCCGTAATTGAAACGTAATCTTTGTTTGGCCTCCAGGCGCACGCAAAATTGAGAAATTTTCCTCGAAGCTGATTGATCAGTAGCAACTCGAAATTCTTTCACGTTGGGTGTCTCACTGTTACCCGTAAACCCCGGTAAATTCTTTAGACGACGTATCAATTTCAAACGAGGTCCTCGGTATCGAGACGTGAAAACTCCTTCTCTGTAGACATATTATTGTTGGAGAAAAAACTTATGGGATCAGCACGGGGATACTACCTACTACTGTTTATTGTCCGCCATGTCGGCAAGTAAACTAGAAATCAGTCGAAATTGATATCTGTGACAATCATAACATATGAATAGGAACTAACGAGTATTCAACTTGTTATCAGCAATTAAAGAAGAGGTAGAGGCGGGGTAGGCAAAGATTGGCAGCAATTCATAGTGCCAGATGAAGACGTTATAGCATATCCATTTACATAAAAATTTTAGCAAAAAAATCAAACTGATCGACGAATGTATTGCTTCAAGTAGTGCATTCATATATACTTATATTAGTATAAATATAAGTATAAATATACTTTCATGACGTAAAATCAACTTTTTAGAAGCAATTAACTGTCGACTGACAAGCCGAATTACACGCTTTATTACACTTGATAATTATATTTACACTTACTATATTTAGTAATAGGAGTAAGTATAGTAGCAAAAAGTTGCTTCTTTCTCTTGCTTTTTGAAAAGCTAGACACAAGAAACTGTATGGATAAAATGTACTCAATCTAGAGTAGACAGATTATTGGGTGTAAGCGCGCCAAAAATTTTTACGCAGCTACGTTTACGCGATTACCCATTTATCTTTGTCAGTTCGTTGGGGCCTAAAGGCGGGGATATGGCGGAATGGTAGACGCAGCGGACTCAAGTAGATTGAGCCTGAGTATGGAGACATATCAAGTGACAGCCCCCAGATTCAGGGAAACCTGGGACCATTTATCAGGCAATCCTGAGCCAAATCTTGTATCACCCAAATAGATTTTGGTCGATGAGGCGAGATAGGTACAGAGACTCGATGGGGGCCATTCCAACGAGCAATATGGTAGTCAAATTTGTTAATTAATAGTTCCCGAAGGAACTGAATATGGAACTGCTTTGACTGGTTAACTGCATGAGGTATGACGTATAAGATTGAGACTTAGTAAAGAGAGAAAATTTTGCTTTTCCTCGTTTGAACTTGGACCCATACCCTTCGGTTTGAGGCCAGCATTCAGTCACAAAATCAGATAATTTCTCCTACCGCTTAAATTTTTTCTACTACGTGGTGAAGCACTAGATAGACTCTCTCTACTACTGCCAATCTACATATTTCCACCTCATCTGTTGCAGGATCTCACTTCATTTCGACGAAAACGCTTAAATAAGCGAGTCGGTAACAAGAAGCAATACTCTCGTGAATGGAGGTAGAGTCCTGTTCCGCGGACTTAATATTAATGGAGGTTAAAGAATAAGTAGCGACGCAAGTCGCGGTAGAACGAAAATCCGTTGGTTTCACAGGACCGTGAGGGTTCGACTCCCTCTATCCCCAAGGAGGTTATATCACATCGGTTAGCCTATTTCAGGCTGTGTGAATCCGCATAATTTAGTTGTAAACAAGATATGTAAGACACCTTAATTTTGTTTGTCTGGTCCTTTGAAAACAGTTTGCAAGTGAGCCATTCATACTTCTAATATGCATGAATGGCTCGATCTAGACCCCCCCTCTCTATACTTTAGTTTCTACAAGCAATATTGTATCAAACGTATGGATAAAAGTGAGATCAGCAGTTTAACTAGGTAAAAAAAGACTAAGGTTGATAAATATACTTAATTGATTTCTAGTTAACTTATATCCATAAATAAGGTGGCCGAGATAGCTCAGTTGGTAGAGCAGGGGACTGAAAATCCCCGTGTCACCAGTTCAATTCTGGTTCTTGGCATATAAATGGTCTATAGGGATAGACCAAATCTAGTTACAGCTTCGCGTAAAACTAACCAACCGCGAAGATAGCCAAAAAGTATCTTGAAAACTGGGCTCAATAACTGGTCGGCCGCCTGCATCTGGGAACTCCGCTTCCTAGCCATAAACAGCTTTGAGAAGCGGGACGGGTTGGGAGATAAATAGTCAGGTGGGGCAAATTTATTCTTCATTTTCATGCAAATTAATAGGCATCCTGTAATTCATAGAAGTTGGGTACGACATAATCTTTACGGAGGGGCCACCCTACCCAACTATCAGGCATCAGTATACGCCTAAGGTGCGGATGACCCTGATGTATTATTCCCAACATATCATAAGATTCACGTTCCTGAAAATCGGAGCTTTTCCAAACCCAGTAAACTGAAGGTATTATAGGGTTTTCCCTCGGAACAAAGATTTTTATACGCACTTCCTCGGGTTGATCTGGCTGATCTCGTATCTGTGTCAGGTGATATACACTGACTGGAAATCCTCCCGGTGTCGAGTCGTAAGCACACTGAGAACGCAAGTAATTAAAACCGCAAGCATATAGGGCGACAGCTACAGACAACCACTCCTCCGGCTTGACTTGCAAAGTCTCAACACCCCTATAATCATAACCCAAAGGTCGATGGGAAAACTTATGTCTAGTTGACCAAGCGGATAATCGACCCCGCGTCTCGATATTGAACTTATCTTGATTGATAGTGTTCATATTAGTTGACACCTCTTTCTCATCTTATGTGGAAGAAAATTTAAATTATTTCTCTACTTCCAATATTTATTTTTCAGACTTATCTTTAAGTTTCTGAAAATTTTCAGAAAAACTGTCTAGTAGCAATTTTGTATCAAAGTTACTTAATTCTTGGTTGTATTTACTTATATGGATGCTAGGTACGAAGCGAAATCGATGATTCAGGCTGAGGTATTTCGTTCGGGTGGGACAAGAAGAAGCCCGATCTGTGGAAGTTCCTCTAGCAATTTTTTTACGGAGTTTTGTTACGGCGTCAATAATAGCTTCAGGCTTGGGCGGGCAACCCGGCAGATAAATATCGACGGGAATTAATTTGTCTACTCCGCGAACGGTACTGTAAGAATCTGTGCTAGACATGCCCCCCGTAATGGTACAAGCTCCCATAGCAATTACATACTTCGGATCAGGCATTTGTTCGTAGAGTCTTACTAGGGACGGGGCCATTTTCATTGTTACGGTGCCAGCGGTGACAACTAGGTCTGCTTGCCTAGGGCTGGATCTGGGTAATAGACCGTACCGGTCGAAATCAAATCGTGAACCAATTGGGGAGGCAAATTCAATAAAGCAGCAGCTGGTGCCATATAAAAGCGGCCACAAGCTGGAAAGTCTGGACCAATTAGAAAAATCATTTATATTAGCTGGAAAAATCGAATTTGACACACCCCATTCGGGTAGCGGAGGCTCCACCGAATTAACGGGGATATCTACACCGCGGGGTTCAACTTTCCCTCCGTCACTTTCACCCGAATATTCGGAAGTTGACACCATTCCAATGCTCCTTTTCGCCATGCGTGAACCAAACCAACTACTAGTATAAAAATGAATATGATCACTTCGATGAAAGCAAATAGTCCCAATTCCCTGAAAGATATAGCCCAGGGATAGAAAAATACGGTTTCGACGTCGAAGACCGCGAAAACCAAAGCAAACATGTAATAACGTATTTGAAATCGAATCCAAGTATTTCCTCTGGGTTCAATTCCCGATTCGTAACTTGTTAACTTTTCCGGCCCTTTCCGAGCGGAAGCAATAAATCCAGAAAGCGAAGAAGCTAAATAGGGGATAGATATAGATACCAGCAGAAAAACCCAGAAGGGGTCATATTGGTGGAGCAAAAACATTTTCATATTTTTTTTGTCTCAATTTTTTTTTAGTTGATAGATTTGGAACTGGACAAAATAGTGTCGTGTCGACCTAGGGTAAGCGGATTGGCAAGTAGCCGTTGCCTCGCTATATTGTAAAAGGTTTAACACGTATAACCTATTCGGGGAAGTGAGTCAAACTCTTAGTTTGACTACACCGGCAGTTACCTCATTTTCATTAATAAGAAAAAGTGGAAAGCCTTCCATATTTGGAAGTGACAATGTCGCATTTCTAGCGGAAAAATCGGGTGATTCTCAAATTTCAACAAATTTTTTACAAACTTTTCTTATTTAATTTCAGGTTAGGACTATACGGATTCGAACCGTAGACACTCCCGGTCATGCAGATTGGAATGTCGAAAAGAAAGAGATCTCCCCGAACTGCTTGGCGAATCCAACATGCCGCCTTTACGACATAGGACTTTTTAACCAGCTGTTTCCCAATTTAATTGGGAAAAACAAACAATTGGTGATGCACCAACCTCGTTTTTACTCAGAAAAGCGGGGGGTTCCACATGCCCAAGTTATTCTTTACGAGGATTCTTTTTCCTCTAAAAATCCACGAGGAAAGGATTAGCCGAATCAGGCAATTCTGAAGTACCTCGAGAAGGTTATTAACATTGCATCGACACAGGTTCGCCTTTGGGGGATACGGGCCCCCACCCCGCAATGTCAAATATTCTCTGTCGATTAGAAGGAATATGCAACACCCCCTAGATCCGAAAATTCGTGAAACGAAGGAGAGATCTGCCCAAGGGTCCTCGCATCGCCCCCACCAGTTGTGGCATTGACTGAACCAATTATCTACCATATCAACCTCTAGGGGTTGACTTTTTCTGGTCAACCTATATGTCATGCTACTGTTCTTTTGTACCCTTTACTGGAAGTTGGACAAAAAATTATCACGCAGGGTTTTGCACGAGTCGATGGTTTTCGACAAATATTCTCAAAATAAGACATCGGCGCACGTGTAAACGAGGCACTCTATCGCTGAGCTATAGCCCTTGATACATTTGATCATATATGAAGGAAGTTCATCAGTATCAATTGATTTATGTCAAGTCAACAAACCGGTTTGAAAGATGAAGGGATTATCTACATCTAGACAGATACATATATGGAATCAAATATTTATCAAATGGTGAAACATGCAGTGGTTGTATATAACCACTTCTTAGGGTACAATAAAGATGCATACACATCTGTGATGTATCAGTCATACGCTTGGATAAGAAGTATCGTAGGATAGACTAAATTACTGGCAGCCTACTTGACTCAGCGGTTAGAGTATCGCTTTCATACGGCGAGAGTCATTGGTTCGAATCCAATAGTAGGTAACACTTACTAGATACCATGATAACTAAATTGATGGTATCTAATAAGTTTTACTGTATATGAAACGCATCAAAGGCCTTTCTTTGCGTGTACCATAAGTAGGATTATTACCAGATTATCAAATCACCTAGTGCTTTTGGACGGAGAAAAAGAGTGTTAAGCAACATTTGAAGCTTCTAGCCTGGCCTTCGCCCTTTTAAAGGCCAAATTGGCTTCTATTACACTTTTCTTGCCTTCTGCTTTGGTTGAGTCAGCCTGAGCCGTCTGAAACGTTTCCCGAGCTTCGTCGGGATCAATTTCGGTAGCTTTTTCCGCTTCGTTCGCTAATATTGTCACCTGATTATTATCTATCATGGCAAAGCCGCCCATCGGTGCCATTGCAGACCACTGCCCATCATGACGTATTTTTAAAACCCCCATATCCAAAGCTGTTAGAAGTGGAGCATGATTGGGTAATATACCAATCTGACCACTACTGGTGGATGAAACAATTTCCCAAACCTCGGAATTCCAAACTATTCGATTAGGCGCCATCACGCGGAGGTTCAAAGCCATCTCTTTTATTGACCCTCCACTTGTAAAGCCGCAGCTTTTGCGGCAGCTTCGTCGATATTGCCAACCAAATAAAAAGCTTGTTCGGGGAGATTATCCAACTCCCCAGAAAGAATCATTTGAAATCCCTTAATGGTTTCCAATAAACTGACGTATTTACCCGGAGATCCGGTGAAAACTTCTGCCACAAAAAAAGGTTGTGATAGGAAACGTTCTATTTTTCGAGCCCTAGCTACCGTTAGGCGATCTTCTTCGGATAACTCGTCTAGTCCGAGAATAGCTATAATATCCTGAAGTTCCTTGTAACGTTGCAAAGTCTGCTTAACCCCCTGTGCCGTGTCGTAGTGCTCCTCGCCCACAATCCAAGGCTGCAACATAGTCGAGGTTGAATCCAGCGGGTCTACGGCTGGGTAAATACCCTTCGCCGCCAATCCCCTGGAAAGTACAGTAGTGGCGTCTAAGTGTGCAGATGTCGTGGCGGGAGCCGGGTCAGTTAAATCATCCGCAGGTACGTAAACAGCTTGAATGGAAGTTATCGATCCCTCCTTGGTGGAGGTAATTCTCTCTTGTAACGACCCCATTTCTGTACCAAGGGTCGGTTGATAACCTACAGCGGAAGGCATCCTACCCGGTAACGCCGAGACCTCCGATCCTGCCTGTACAAAGCGAAAAATATTGTCGATAAATAAGAGTACATCTTGTTTGTTGACATCTCGAAAATATTCTGCCATTGTTGGAGCGGTTGATCCAACTCTCATACGAGCTCCCGGGGGTTCATTCATCTGACCATAAACTAAAGCTACTTTTGATTCCGAAAGATTTTGTTCATTAATAACTTTTGATTCTCTCATTTCCATGTAAAGGTCATTACCTTCACGTGTACGTTCTCCTACTCCGCCAGATACGGATACACCTCCATGAGCCTTCGCAATATTATTGATTGATTCCGTAGTAAGAACCGTCTTTCCAACTCCAGCCCCACCAAGTAAACCAATTTTTCCGCCTCTCCGGTACGGAGCCAAGAGATCTACAACTTTTATACCCGTTTCAAAAATCGATAATTTGGTGTCCAATTGGGTAAATGCTGGGGCGGGCCTGTGAATCGGAAATGTGGCACTACTTCGCACGGGACCCAAATTATCTACGGGTTCACCGAGGACGTTGAATATTCGGCCAAGAGTAGTTTCACCAACGGGAACGCTAAGGGGGGCTCCCGTATCGACAGCGCCCATACCTCTCATCGAACCGTCTGTGGCACTCATAGCTACGGCCCTTACCTCATTGTTACCTAATAATTGTTGGACTTCACAAGTAACATCAATCTGCTGACCTGCTGGATTTTGTCCCTTGACTACTAATGAGTTGTAGATATTGGGCATCTTCCCCGGGGAGGAAGCCACATCCGACACTGGTCCAATGATCTGGGTAATGTAGCCCACGTTTTTTCCCACCAATTCAGAAATTTCGAAAGAGGGAGAACTGGTTTTCATAACTATAGTATTTTGGTGTATTAGATTTATTTGGTTACTGAATCGGTGGAAATATTTTGCATCTTATCGTTGAGTGGCCGATGGCGAGGGGGGGGGGAATTACTCGTTCCCTTCCCATCCACTCTATTTTATTTAAATTTGTTTTGCAGATGTAGCTATAGATAAATGAAATGGGGAAGGTAAACCGCACCGAAGATAATTCAAACCCCTCATTTTGTTTCGTATACGATCGAAATACTGGGGAGATCTGCACTCTATCCATTGAGTATTCATTATTCAGATGCGCGTTCGATTCTTTATCAGGCAAAATTGACCATTAAATGAGAGTGGTTGGCTTTTGTTGAGTTCGTCTTCTATTGACTAGTCTAACCACGAAGAGATTCCCGAGTCAATGTATTGGAATGAGGCAGACTGCTGTTTTCTAAACTGTTTTTGCGAGAAAACAGATTGATTAGTTGCACCCCGTACGAGACGCGGGATAAAATGATAATGTCCCACGCTTGAGACGGAATTTTAGCAGGTATAAGTATCGTGCGCAGGTTGAACTATATCCACTTTGCGTTTCACGTCGAAATACTCTACCTATGCCGAGCAGATCTCATCTTTGCAAGATTTACCAATTTAGTCACAGGGAGGAGCAAACCCATGTCACCACAAACGGAGACTAAAGCAGGTGTTGGATTCAAAGCTGGTGTCAAAGATTATCGGCTGACCTATTACACCCCCGAGTACAAGACCAAAGATACCGATATATTAGCAGCCTTCAGAATGACCCCACAGCCCGGAGTACCGGCTGAGGAAGCCGGAGCTGCGGTAGCTGCAGAATCCTCTACGGGTACGTGGACCACCGTATGGACAGATGGGTTGACTAGTCTTGATCGTTACAAGGGCCGATGCTACGATATCGAACCCGTTGCTGGGGAAGAAAACCAGTATATCGCATATGTAGCTTATCCTTTGGATCTCTTCGAAGAAGGTTCCGTCACCAATTTGTTCACCTCCATTGTAGGTAATGTTTTCGGATTTAAAGCTCTACGCGCCTTACGCTTGGAAGACCTTCGAATTCCTCCTGCTTATTCTAAAACTTTCATCGGACCGCCTCACGGTATTCAGGTCGAAAGGGATAAATTGAACAAATATGGACGCCCTTTATTGGGATGTACAATCAAGCCAAAATTAGGTCTGTCTGCTAAAAATTATGGTAGAGCCGTCTACGAATGCCTCCGCGGCGGACTTGATTTCACAAAAGATGATGAAAATGTGAATTCTCAGCCATTTATGCGTTGGAGAGATCGCTTTTTATTCGTAGCCGAAGCTCTTTTCAAATCCCAGGCTGAAACAGGCGAAATCAAGGGACATTACTTAAACGCTACCGCAGGTACATGCGAAGAAATGATGAAGAGAGCTGTTTTCGCTAGAGAATTGGGTGCACCAATTGTCATGCATGACTACCTGACCGGAGGGTTTACCGCAAATACCAGTTTAGCTTATTATTGTAGAGACAATGGATTGCTACTTCATATTCACCGTGCGATGCATGCTGTGATTGATAGACAACGGAATCACGGCATGCATTTCCGTGTATTGGCCAAAGCATTACGCATGTCCGGTGGAGATCATGTACACGCCGGAACTGTAGTGGGCAAACTAGAGGGGGAACGAGAAGTAACCCTGGGTTTCGTCGATTTACTTCGCGACGATTACATCGAGAAAGATCGTAGTCGTGGCGTATACTTCACGCAAGATTGGGTGTCTATGCCGGGTGTAATACCCGTAGCTTCGGGAGGTATCCACGTCTGGCACATGCCTGCTCTAACCGAAATTTTTGGGGACGATTCCGTATTACAGTTTGGTGGAGGAACCTTGGGACATCCTTGGGGAAATGCGCCCGGTGCGGTCGCTAACCGAGTTGCATTAGAAGCTTGCGTACAGGCTCGTAATGAGGGTCGCGACCTCGCTCGCGAAGGTAATGAAATCATTCGCGAAGCTAGTAAGTGGAGTCCAGAATTGGCTGCCGCATGCGAGATATGGAAAGCAATCAAATTTGAATTTGATACAATTGATACATTGTAAATAGATTGTAGCTTTCGCAGTTATTTGCTACCAGCATCTGTTCCGAGACAGTTATGAGACATATGTCAGGAGTATCGGGGGGGGGGATTAACTCCCTCCCGATACTCCTGACATAACAGGCGATACTGTAGCAAGGTTGGTTAATCAATGATGGAAACTGGGAGACACGTAGTTTCAAAACGTGAATCCGAGGGTTCGAATCCCTACCAACTCGCATTGAAAAATTCGAGGATGTGAATGAGTAGTATAAATTTGAACCCGACGCTTTATTTTTATTTTAGATATCTTTATATTGTATAGTTTCATAGCATATTGCCTCGTCTGTTTCGTTGGATAATAGAAATCGACCACTTACAATACGATTGATTCGATAGATAATTAGTCAATTATCAATTATTTGTTATATCGGCAGGTTTGGATTTGTTGATATAGATAAAAAGTTTGCCGTATCATGATAAATTTATTTAAAATTTATTTTCTTTTAATGAGCTAAAGGGAAACGACAGATGAGGAGATTCTTATGTCTGTAACAAATTGGTTTGAAGATAGACGTAAATTTGGCGGATTGATTGGAGCTTTTCCCGAAGAAGCTACCAGAGGTTCTACCTCAAATGAAAAGGAAAGAGAGAAACGGATAAGTGTTAACACGAATAGAGGATTACGGGCTCGCCGCGATAACTGCGGAAACATGCTTTATGTTAAATTTTTGAAACAGAATAAAAGTGTATGTGAAGAACGCGGTTACCACCTATCAATGAATAGTATGGAAAGGATCGAACTTTCGATTGATCATAACACATGGATTCCCACGGATGAAGACATGATTACAGAAGATGTTTTAGACTTTTCCGACGAGGATTCTCACCAAAATCGCGTAGCTGTTTCTCAGGAAAAAACGGGTTTAACCGACGCTGCTCAAACAGGTATAGGATATCTAGATGGAACACTTGTTGCGCTTGGTGTTATGGACTTCCACTTCATGGGGGGAAGTATGGGCTCCGCCGTGGGTGAAAAGATTACTCGCCTAGTCGAGTATGCCACAGACAAGTCTTTGCCATTAGTCTTAATTTGTGCTTCTGGGGGAGCGCGTACGCAAGAAGGAACGTTGAGCTTGATGCAGATGGCTAAAATTTCTTCTGTCTTGCAAATTCATCAAGTTCGAAAAAAATTACTCTATATATCGATTCTTACCTATCCAACCACAGGAGGTGTCACCGCCAGTTTTGGCATGTTGGGGGATATAATTATTGCCGAATCCAAAGCGTATACAGCATTCGCCGGTAAAAGGGTAATTGAATAAACATCACGTCAAAAGATACCTGAGGGCTTTCAAGCTGCTGAGTCTTTATTTGATAATGGGCTACTCGATTTGATCGTTCCACGTAATATCTTGAAGGGTGTTTCGAGCGAAATATCTGAACTCCACTCATCAGCGCCTTATAAAAAAAATTGAGTTTGCTACAAATTTTCTCTTTCACTTATGAGTTGGCCGCGTCTTACCCCCTCCTCCTATTTACCAATATGTGGGGAACTAATCGTCATATCCGTTTTCTTTTTGTGCAACAACAAAATTTGTTGGATTTTCCGGTGTCGGCGTCCCCGTTTATTCCCGGATAAAAAAAATTTTGAATTAGATTACTCCACTGGAAGCCTGGAAACCCCTTTTCTTCACGGAACAAAAAGAATATCATTAGATATTAGAGAAAAGAGCGAAACAGAGATATACGATTATATAAATAGATTTATCCTTTTATTTATTGTAGTTGAGGTAATTTCGTCATGGCAGCGTCTTATCTACCCTCCATTTTTGTACCCCTAGTCGGTCTGGTGTTTCCAGCAGTTGCAATGGCTATTTCATTTCTATATATTGAGCGGGATGAAATTGTCTAATATCTTCTCTTTTTGTAGACGGGGTAAATTATCTGGCAACTTCACAATATCAGTTGAATTCGAAGTCTAGTCTGAGTTAATACTTATACTTAAATAGGGATGAATTATCTCTTTCTCGGCGGTTATCTTAACCTTGTCTGAAGACCCAAAAATCTCGAGAATGTCGTCCCAGTCAATCTATGTCTCATTCTCATTTCATATAAAAATGAGATATAGATTGATTTTTCGTTAAAAAAATTCGTTACTTATAGACAATTACCCCAAGCATATGCTTGGGCTCTATCTTCGTATTTCATTGTTAAGCATAGATACATCAAAGACAAGCGGGAGTAATGCACCGCAAAAAGAAATAGGGAAAGTGAAATTGATGACAAAATGGCTAATCCATCTATTATGCAATCTGTGAGGAAATAGTAATGAATTACCGTTCCAAATGGATCCAAGTGGATTTTGTAAAAGGCTCTCGTACAATTGCAAATTCGTGTTGGGCCTGTCTCCTTGTCTGTGGTGCAACAGGTTTTCTACCAGTGGGATTTTCCAGCTGCGTCGGCAAAGATCTGACCTCCGGACTTTCATCCGAACACATCGTCTTTATTCCGCAAGGTATTGTAATGTGTTTTTACGGGATTGCGGGCCTCTTCATCGGGCTGTATTTGTGGTGTACCGCGTTTCGGAACGTGGGGGGCGGCTACAACTTGTTCGACAAGCGGGAGGGATTTCTCTCCATATTTCGGTGGGGCTTTCCCGGAAATAATCGCCGGATTTGCATCCGACTTGTATTAAAAGATGTAGAAGCGATTGGATTGGAAAGTAGGGAAGGCCTTTACCCGCGTCGGCTTATTTACTTGAAAATGAGAGGTCGTCAAAATATCCCACTAACTAGAGTTGGTGAAAGTTTAACTCTAGGAGATATGGAAGAAAAAGCCGCCGAACCTGCTCGTTTCCCGCGTGTATCGATTGAAGGTTTTTAAAATTTACTGAATTTCAGAACTAGATGATTAACGGGGGAGTGTAAGGCTACTAGTACTAGATTGGCAAAAAAATTCGAGGGGAGGGGTCAAAAGAAGGAATAGCCTAATTACAACAATTTGGCTAATTAGTCTCGTACTTCGTTTATTTTCCTCTCCTGATTGATAGATAGTTACAGCTAATATATGCGATTACATTGCTGGAGAAAAAAAATTATTCGATGGTTTATTAGTACTCCACGTCGTTCCTCAGATAGAGCTTATGAGGCTAGTAAGCGACTACATTCGTTAATATTAATATATGATTCCCCGCTTTCCGTGCGGGTAAAATCATCCCTTTCAACACCGGATAAATTGTTCCGTGCCACAACGGCATCCACAAACACGGCATCCAATAAATCTATATATCTAATATATTGCAGTCTCCTAGAGCACAGATTTAGTATATCTATTTTGGGAATGCATAGAAACCTGAAACTTTTCTTCAGGGCAAAATTAATCCGACTGCTTCCAGTTGGGTGCTATCGCGCAAACAATTCTTTGATAAGAAATTGCTTGAATATTTTCTTGCCGAACCTTACAAATATTTTGCTCTTCCAAGATCTATTTTTTAACTCTCGCCAAAATTGTTACATGAATAGCGAAACAGTCAACAGAAGAAGTAGAAAAATTGTTAGCTTCTCGGAAGATAAATTGGGAAATGATCTCACTTCCCGCGTTTCTTACAGGTTGAGTGATATAGAAAAAATAAATAGAAAATTAGCTTGGATTGAAGCGAGTTCAAATGAGTTTGTTGGTAGAAGAACACGCCGTTCCATAAACTTTTTTTCATTTCAAATTACCAAAAAAGTGATTGAGAAATCATTGAATTATGAATCGGAAAACTTTTCGTCGGCCTATGAGTCAATTAGTTTGGTGCCTCGTTCCGTGACTCGCACTTTATCCAGGTTCAGAGCGGAATTGACAAATCAATCAAGTGTGTTAGTACGTAATGATTTTGACTTAACTAGAAACCAAGCATCAGTTTCCCTTCAATATGTTGGGTGTTTCCTACTTCTCCCCCTCACGATTCCAATCAGTTTAAGAAACTGGTTCTTAGAGTCTTGGATTAGGGGTTGGTGGAACATCACCCAAACCCAAGTATTTATCAACCCCATTCAAGAGGAAAAGGCTCTGAAGCAACTTCGAGAAACAGAAGCATTGCTCTGGTTAAATGACGCGATTGAACACTTGGTAGATAGGCAGTTGCCAAATTTTGACGCAAATGCATATGATGAGACTACCCAGTTGGCAGCAGTGTATGACGAACTCAATATCCAACTACTTCTGCAGCTAGTAACCGATGTAATTAGTATTGCCACCCCAACTTTATTGTTTATAACAGGTCGAAAGAGACTTGCAGTTTCAAATTCCCGGATTCAGGAGTCATTTTATAGTTTGAATGACACAATGAAAGCATTCTCCATTCTTTTACTAACTGATTTATGTGTGGGGTTCCACTCGCCCCATGGTTGGGAAATAGTAATAGGCTCCCTCTTCGAACATTTTGGCTTAATACCCAATAGATATGTAATTTCTCGCCTCGTCTCAACTTTTCCAGTTATTTTAGATACGGTATCCAAATATTGGATTTTTCGTCATTTGAATCGCACATCTCCGTCAATTGTAGCAACTTATCATACAATGAGTGGGTGACAACTGTTTCTTCTCCAAATTTGCATCTGGCAGGCTAGACCAGTTCATTCTCTTGGATTACTTGCAGCCTCTTCTCGTTTGCCATCTACTGATAATGATCAAATAGAAAAGAGGAAAGAATTAGAACGAGATAGAATCAATTGCTACCAAGCGGCATCACCAAGTAACCCGTTTGTACAGAGACTTAAGACTAATCATAAATCTATGCAAAAAAGAATTACGAATAACTGGATGAAAAAGTGTTGTATTCCGTCACTTGCACTTGCGATATCAATCGGTTTCGGTGAATTAAACTGTCCATCTGTATCAGAAGCATATCCGATTCTTGCACAGCAGAATTATGAAAATCCCCGAGAAGCTACGGGGCGTATTGTGTGCGCCAACTGCCATCTAGCCAAGAAACCTGTGGATCTTGAAGCCCCGCAATCTGTTCTTCCCGATACTGTATTTGAAGCAGTTGTTAAGATTCCCTACGATACGTGGATAAAATAAGTACTTGCAAACGGGAAAAAGGGGGGATCAAATGTCGGCGCTGTCCTTATTCTACCGGAGGGGTTTGAGTTGGCTCCCCCCAATCGCATTCCAGCCGAAATGAAGGAAAAGTTAGGAAAATTGTCATTTCAAAGTTACCGTCCCGGCAAGGAGAATGTAATTGTCGTAGGGCCAGTGCCGGGCAAATTATATGGCGAAATCACATTTCCGATTCTCTCACCAGACCCCGGTACTAACAAGGAAGCTCATTTTCTGAAATATCCCATTTATGTTGGGGGAAATAGGGGGAGGGGACAAATCTACCCAGACGGGAGCAAAAGCAACAACACGGTCTACGCCGCTTCAGTAACGGGAAAAATAAAGAGGGTTGTTCGCAAAGAAGGAAAGGGTGGATACGAAATCACTATCGAAGAGTCATCCGGAAATCGTGAAGTGACGGATACTGTCCCTCCCGGTCTCGAACTTATTGTTTCGGAAGGTGAGTTCGTCAAGGCTGATCAGCCATTGACTAATAACCCCAATGTTGGGGGATTCGGTCAGGGAGAAGTCGAAATCGTACTCCAGGACCCGTTACGTATTCAAGGTCTTATAGCTTTTTTCGCATCGGTTGTCTTGGCGCAGATTTTTCTCGTGCTGAAGAAGAAACAGTTTGAAAAAGTGCAGCTGGCAGAAATGAATTTCCGATTGCCTACTACTTCTTCTAGTTAGGTTACCCTTTTCACGCATAGCTAATTCGACTGATAATTGTGTGTGAAAAAGAAGGTTTCCACTTGTCTTTTTTTTAGTCAATGGTTTGGTAGCCACATAACATAAGAGGTGTCGGTTGCGTCAGCTTCGGTTTCGTCGGTGGTGTCAGCGGTGTCGACACCACCACCAGTATTTACGTGTCTTCTGCAACGCAATTAGTTTACTTCTTTATTGCCAAGTCTCCTAGTTTGACTCTATTAAGTCTAGTCTAAACTGGAGCACGGAATATGAAACGTCAGGCAGGGAAGTGGAATGCAAATATGAATAAGGCTTATTGGGAAGATTACTACTAGGTAGAAATGTAGAGAAAAGGAGACTTTATCTCACTTTATCTCATAGTTAGTCAAACTATAAATTGTACCCAAAATCTATTGATTGATCCGGTTACATCGAACTAGTTTCCCGAAAAACCTCTATTTATATTACAAATAAAAAGATTTTAAAATTTTGTTTGTTCCAATTGTCACATTCAGCCTCGATCGATTCTTTTACGTATAAAGAATCGATCGGCCCGTCTACCAAAAAATAAATCGTGGAACTAGTCTCTAGCTAATTAAATCAAGATATATTGACTTGGACAACAAATTTTCCACATTTTCTTGCTTTTATTTTTTTTTTTTTACTTTTTGAAATAGAAGAAAAATGGAGAATTCGCTCGTAGAATTCGGCAAAATTTTTTCGGTCAGACAGCAGTTATTATCAAAGAGACGACCCCAACCCCGAGTAAGCTCCGTAGAAGAATACGCCTAGCAAACCTATCACAAGTGTACCGGCTACAGTACCCACCAACCACAGGGGAATCCTTCCAGTGGTATTTGTCATCTGCGCCACCTCCTTACCCTTACTCTTTTGGCTTTATCCTCTGGTCCCGACTCGAGACATGAACAGTCACAAATAATTAGGATCTTGATCGTTTTCGAACAATTCTTTTTAATTTCTAATTAAAAAAGTAATTAGAAAATGGAACGGCAAGTACGAAAATCAGTAACAATCCCCGATAAAGGCTTGTACGATTCAATTCTACACTCTGTTTATTCGGATTCGGTTGTGTCATAGATTCGGAGCTCACTAAAAACTATCTTTGAATGAATTGCATAGCTGATATGGATCCCAAGAAGAAAACTGTCGGTACGGCTAAGCCGTGAACGGCTAACCATCTAACAGTGAAAATTGGATAAGTTTTATCTAAAGCCATTGGTACTGGTTTCTCCTACAATAATTTGGTGAATGCGTCGACCTGTTCCAGCGAATCGAAGCGGCCAGTTACTAGGGGAACTTCTTGTCGGCTCTCTGAAAAATATTCATTTGGGCGAGGGCTTCCAAAAACATCATAAGCTAAACCTGTACTGACAAACAGCCAGCCTGCAATAAACGGGGAGGGTATGGTAATGCTGTGGATGACCCAATATCGAATACTAGTAATAATGTCAGCGAAGGGGCGTTCTCCTGTATTCCCAGACATGTTCAGCTCCGTATCTATATCTATCTTGTAATACTAAAAAGGATTGCTTCCCAAATAAGAAGGGGTGGAAGATGTGGAATCTACCGGTAAACCTTCTCAAATGGGACCTCATCCTTAATTAGGATGTCACTTTCTTCTTTATACCCAGGGTATATCCGAAATATATCGGTTTAGTATAGCTAGCCCACCTTCGATGGTGCAAGGTTACTCGCTCCTCAGGGGGTGTTCAATACCTACAAAATTTCCGGCGGTGGTTACCTACATATACCTAGAACAAATTGACTAGAAAGCTTTGACTAGCTTCGGACCTATGCGACAATTTGTCGGCGCAGGGATCTTACTCCTTCTATCACTCCGTCTTCCAGCCTGCCCTCGTGTCTTGGTGTGTCCAGACAATTAATGATTCAAGCTAGGCCTACGCATATTACCCGTGGGTCAGAGAAATACTCATCCGGGGTGGGGATAGCTACCAAAAGAAATAAGGTTTATCCAGCAATTTTTAAGCAATCAATTAATGACCCAAAGGTACTATCTATTTAGTTCACTACCCAATAAATTAACTAACTAAGACCGGATAAGTTAAATCGACAGATTTAGATCACCCAATAGGTGTTACTAATTAACCCTGACTTCGCAAATTTGGGTAAACAACTTTGATTCCGCAGCTTCGGGTGATAAACTACTGGCAGAAATCGTATACTAGTAACCCATCTGCTAGATAATTTGGTATTCAAGTTTATGCTCACCCTACTAAGCTACTTCGCCTTCTTGACGTCTGTATCAACTTTGACTTTAGCTTTACTGGTTGGATTGAACAAGATTCAGATTCTATGATTTAGCATTATCATTTATAACCTATGTAGGGGAGGGATAAGAAGCAGGAAGGGGGGCCCCACCGGCACCTACTAATTCGCCGCACCTACCAAAAACTAGTCGGTTGACACGAAAATTTATTTTGGTAAGTATTTAAATTAGACGTTTATAAACTAGAATGGTTGAAGCATCACTATCGGGAATTGTGTCGGGTTCGATTCCAATAACCCTAGCTGGATTATTTGTAACTGCATACCCACAATATCGACGCGGCGACCAATTAGATATTCGACAGAATCAAATAATGGAGTCAAATAATTGTGGCATCTCAAACAAGATGTTGACTTATAAAAAGATCCATTCGGAAATTATCTATTTTGCTCAAATATGTAATTATTTCTAAGATTTGTCTGAAAATATTTATCTACCTAATATACATACAGGGGGGGGGCTACTTCGTTAACATCAAATTTGATGTTTCCAGTTTTTAGGTATTTTCTATTTGACGCGTATTATTTCTATCTATTAAGTAATCCTTCGCTAAGCGGTAGTAAGCACGCCCTGCAGGATTTGAACCTACGACATCGGGTTTTGGAGACCCGCGTTCTACCGGACTGAACTAAAGGCGCCTCCCTTTCGGTAGGGATTTATAGATTTGAAATCTATAAAGATGGGGCAGCTTCCTTCCTCACGGAGTGAGGAGGAAGCAACAGAGAAAGGATTATCTTCTCTTTTATAAAAAAGAGAAAGAAAGACAGAAACCAATTCGTCGAGATGTAAAGTCCCGCCCCTGAAATTTGGGGCATGGATCAAAAATAGGGATGACAGGATTTGAACCTGCGACATTTTGTACCCAAAACAAACACGCTACCGAGCTGCGTCACATCCCTATTAATCTTGATTTGGAACTGGTATCATCGATTCGATGGTGCTGTGTCTAATTTATTATAACCGGTAGATGTAGATACCGTCTACTTGAGGGAAATTTTATCTCTCAACAGATAGCTATTTTCTACAACCCCGTTCCATTCTTACCCTTTTTTCTCCTTCTTCATTGGTATTGCAGTTATTAGTACCATCAATATTGAGTATTTCGGGTTTATCGACTTTTATTCTCAAAAATATTGATTTATAAGTTGTAGATAATTTATTTTCTTTTTAAGAATAAGAAGAGGTAAAAGAGGAATAAAGACCAGGAGATAAAAAAAAAATATTAAAAATGAGGAGGACTCTTAATGCAACACGTGAAAGTATATCTCTCTACGGCCCCCGTCGTAGCTGCAATATGGTTTGGACTGTTGGCTGGTTCCTTAATAGAAGTTAATCGCTTCTTCCCAGATGCTTTATTATTTCCCTTTCTTTAATCTAAATAACTAATTACAGAGGAATCAAACGAAGCAAAAAAATCAGATAAATCTACGTTTTACATGAAAAAGTAATGCGTAACTGAGTTATGGGTGGGGGTAGCTAAAACTCAAACCTCCCCGGATTGTCGGAACTTCGCGAGTAGTCCGTTCAAACACATTTGGACGTACTTGCGACCCCTTTTCTTAAAAAGCAAACTTATATTACTAAGATACAATTGTCTCTATGACCAAAAGTAAAGATGCGAGGGTAACCATCGCTTTGGCATGTACAATTTGTACTTGCAAAGAGGCTGGCAATAAATCTTCAGGTATTTTTCGATACACTACACGTAAGAGTCGCCGCAATACACCTACTCGGTTGGAATCGAGGAAATTTTGCGTTTGTTGCCATAAACATACCTATCACAAAGAACTAAAAAAATAAGGAATGTTCTACTTAACTTATAAGTAATCAATATTGATACGTATTAGTAGTCACAAAAAATCTCATGAATAAATTTAGACGATTTCCCCGTAGACGTTCCCCGTCTATTCGTTCTGATGAAACTATTGATTACAAAAATACGAGCTTACTTCGTCGATTCGTCAGTGAGCAGGGAAGAATCCTACCGAGACGGATGAATAGATTAACCTCCAAGCAGCAGCGTTCGGTAGCTATAGCTATAAAAAGAGCCCGTATTTTGGCTTTGCTACCCTTCTCAAATAATGAAAATTAGAAAATTTCCTAAAATTTCATTCTGAAAGATTTTGCAATTCGACAATTCAAAATATCCTTCGAAAGAAATGGGATTGAATAGGTCGAAGTTGAATCAAACTCATATCTGTAAGTATAGTCTGTTTTTTCGTTTATATTTCTCTTTTTGTTTCATTTCTGGCCTCTCCGCTTAATCCGGAGAGGCTTGCCGCCTCGTGTCAATCTTTCCCGCCATTAATTGTTTGTACGAGCCGGGAGAAGCAATAATCGTCTGTAGTAGCTACTTGCGCGAGTGTCTTGCGATTTATAAAAACTTGATTTTGGCATAAACTGTGAATCATCGAACTGTACGTAAGTCCATTTTGTCGGGCTGCTGCGTTAATCCGAGTGATCCACAGACGGCGGAATTTCCTTTTCCGGTTTTTTCTATCTACGTAAGCACAAGCAAGTGACCTTTCTTCTTGCTGGTTCGCTGCTCTGAATAATCTCGAATGAGCCCCCCGAAACCCGGATGCAGAATCGAGAATGCCTCTGCGAAATCTACGAGCTATGGATCCTCGTTTTACTCTAGTCATTATATCTGTAGCCTCACAAGAAATTATAGTGTTGTCTGATAAATCCGTTTATTCCTAGACTCTGCCCCCCCCCCCCCCCCGAAGAGATAAAGATCCCGAAGATAAATTTATGACAAATTTATTCTTTAATTAAATTATGTGCAGTGACATATCAGACTTCTCGGTTCTCAAGAAGTCGTTCGGTAGCTGCTTAATAATTATTTAAATATTTGTCAATTGTGATGAATTGCCACTTCTTCCATCTGATTTTTCTATCTAATGTTTCTATCTAATGTGATAAATAAAGATTCCGGCAGCTTTTGCTACCCCGACTTTCCCTACCGTGAATACTCCGATACAGGTTGAATGTCTCAACCCCAATTATTTAACTTCAATAAGCGATATGTTGTACCAGAGATACCGCGGATTCCGCTGTTTCCGTGGTCAACCTTTTATGGTAACCGGGTCCCTCCTATATACCGGAGCCTAGGCTTCCCCGAAGATGGGGAAAACATAATTACTGTTGGCGGGTCGCATGATCCCCAATATTTAACTCAGCCCGTTAAACTAGGCTTTCTCGCTTCCATTTCCTATTTGTTATTTGTTTCAAAAAAAGTTATATGTATAGTGACGGTATTTTAGGCTGGAGGTTGGCAGAACAGCTGACCCATAGTTGTCGCCATCGCAGTGGGATTGGCAAAATAGATATAGAAATTTACATCACTTGCTTGGATTCGCTTAATAACTCAACTTTGTCATCATCGATTGGTTTTTATCATCCCAAATCAAAATGATCGGATTTACACCGACTCTAACCGCGAATTTCTATTTCTCATTGAAACAGATGGATTATCAATTTCTACCCATTTCACTCGAGGGATTATCTCGCGACGTCAACCCCTAATGTCTCAGGTTTCTGATCCGAACGGGTCACACATACACCCTGGTACATACTCCTCTCCGTTGGGGGCATCCCCGAAGAGCGGGGGATTTTGTTCCAATCCCTAACCGTTGTCTCGCTTTTCTAATTAGTTGCTGATTTGTTGGCACGTTAAAAAACGCAGAGATTTTATTCGGTTCAAAATATTTTAACCACTTGAAAAAACTTGCTACATCTGAATCTCCAACAATCAATCTTTATGAAATTATTTTGTTTGAAGTAACAAAATTTGAAGATTTGCTTTTCTAAATGATAAAATAGTAACTAGCTAGACGAATAGACGCGAAATTACAAGAAAATAATTTGAATCAGGAAAATTTGACTTTTTTCGCAACTCTCAGTCACTTCCTAATTATTAAATCTTCAAGCTGACACGTTTTCTAACGCTACCAGGTCCGCGACGCCGTAATCCTGAGCTTCTTCTGCTGACGAGAAAACGTCTCTTTCCATATCTTCAGAAATTATCCATAAGGGTTTGCCAGTTCTTTGGGCATAGACTTTGGTTATGCAATCACGTAGTTTTGATGCTTCTTCTGCTTCCATCACGCATTCCCCAGCTTGTCCATCATAATACGAACTAGCAGGTTGATGAATCATTACCCTAATTAGGTGACTCCAGTTAAGCTCAACCGTACAAGCAAATTATTTTGCATACGGCTACACTTCCGGCGGGCCGACCAAGTTTGCTTAAACTAGCATTTAAACATTAACTTTTTGTCTTGGAAGAAAGATTTGCCTTGCCGCCAAGCCCTTACTTGTTGCAATAAATACTGCGGGGAGAATATCGCGAGATCGCACCACCTTTTCTATCGGACGTATTGTGATGGTTCCATTGCTGTATCGTGCCAGCAATCCCAAAGTTTGCTATATATACTCTCGGTGGATAACGGAATCGGCATCATCCAACTCATTAAAAACTTGAAGTTTAATAAATTATGTAGATTTGACACTCTCTCGAATTTATGACGCTAGGATATATCGATTTCGATCCAGAATGAATCCACGATAAGTCAGAAAATTTAGTTTGATTCAGTTTAACTTCTCGGCATTTCACTTTTTCTAATTGGTTGTGTATAGGAGGAGTCGCCAAGTAGAAGTTGCCATGCTATTGTTACCCCAACTAGGCGAAGGCAGAGTTCTAATCCGTACAAATCATTGGCGCCAAGCGTGGGGTAGTGCTATACGTCTGGTAATTTCCCCTCCGGCCGAAGTGGAAGATCCCATTGAAGCAGCTAGTCCCATACAGATGGTATGTACGTCTGGTACGACAAATTGCATTGCGTCATAAGCAGATATTCCGGCTAATACCGCCCCACCGGGTGAATTTACATACGAGTACATATCTTTGGCTTGATCTTCTCCATTTAGATACATCATGATACCAATAAGTTGATTGGCAATTTCGTCATCGACTTGTTGACCTAGAAAGAGAAGTCTCTCTCGATAAAGCCGGTTGATTTGGATAGGTTTCTGCGATTCCCGCTCTGTTGCCCCCCCTATGGAACCGTATAGGTGTTGTTAAAGACATACGGCTCTCGTAACTTTTACGTGAAACGAGTATAAGGGGAATTCCCCTCCTATTTTTTGTTTCAATCCTACCCGTATTAGCACTTCTGGTTCAAGTTTATCTGGCCTAGCTTTTGCACGCACATGGTGAACCACTTCGTAACTGGTGATCTGTGAATTCATCTTGGCGTGTTAGCCTTTCCTCTTACACCGGTTTATTTCCGTTCGTTATTGAGTCCTTCGTATATGAAGAGTCTTTAGGTTCATCTTCTACTCCGGAGGTTGCGGGGTTCCGACCGCTATTTGCACATACGGAACAAATAGTTTTACTTCCCTTGTATTTACTCCCATATTTTATGTGACGTATTCGAAGTATAAATCTATTCAATCTGCTTTTTGCTGTTCTGGTTTTTGTTTCATAGTTATTTCTACTACGATCGATATCTGAGACTGAGTAACCGGGGCCCAATCAATCTGTTTATTCCAATTAGCCGTGGATTCTAACGACTATTAAACCTACTGATAGATTTTCCTCACGCATTTGACCGCTGATAGATTAGTCAATTCCAAGTGAGATAGAAACAAATCAGTCGGATAGGAAATGACGGAAGCGAGTTCCATCTGGCTCGACGCACCTGACGAGTCGCGCTATACGTCAACCCGAGCTGCATCCTCTTCCCCAGGTAAACGAAAGGGCACTTTTGGAACACCAATTGGCATATAAAAATTACCGAAAAAAGTTGTAATTACCTCGAATTTGAGGACGTAGAGGCCAAGCTGAAGCCAAACTGAGAAGGAGCCTCAATCATATTATAACACGCTTGATGGAGACAACATGGGTTGAAGAACTCGCATTTACCTTTTGCATATATTAACAGATCCCGATGGGACCAATCTCTACATTGCTATATCAAGCACGTAAATGCTAAAATATCTATGTCTCCATCTGCTCCTGAAACAAAAATTACTGTCTCACCTCATATTACTATGGGTTTTTCACAAACCAAGCAAATAAGTTAAACAAGGCGAGGAGGGAGGAATGCCTCCAATCTAGAAGCAAATTGAGATATTGGTTTGTATATTTCATACAACAATTTCTATCTCTCAGAACTTATGAAACAAAGCCCGTATTGCAAGAAAGTTACGTAGTAGTCACTCATTTCCAATATCCAAGAAAGGGGTTTCTCACGGGTTTGCCTCGGTATCGCGTTCATACCGTCGTATTAAATGATCCCGGTCGTCTTATTTCCGTGCATTTGATGCATACCGCTTTGGTTTCTGGCTGGGCGGGTTCAATGGCTTCATATGAACTAGCTGTTTTCGACCCATCGGATCCCGTTCTTGATCCCATGTGGAGGCAGGGTATGTTCGTCATTCCTTTTATGACTCGCATCGGAATAACAAAGTCGTGGGGAGGCTGGAGCATCACCGGAGATGCCGCAACTGATGCGGGTATCTGGAGTTATGAAGGAGTAGCCGCGGCTCATATCATACTATCTGGTTTGTTGCTTCTAGCCGCTATCTGGCACTGGGTATATTGGGATCTGGATCTATTTCGCGACGATCGCACGGGAAAACCATCCCTAGATTTACCAAAAATATTTGGAATCCACCTATTTCTTTCGGGGGTACTTTGCTTTGCATTTGGAGCATTTCATGTCACAGGCCTGTTTGGCCCCGGTATTTGGATATCAGACCCTTACGGATTAACCGGAAAAGTGGAGCCCATAGATCCAGCTTGGGGGGCTGAGGGTTTCGACCCATTTGTACCGGGCGGAATAGCCTCGCACCACATAGCAGCGGGAGTTTTAGGTATACTAGCGGGTTTGTTTCACCTAAGTGTTCGTCCCCCCCAACGGTTATACAAAGCTCTACGTATGGGAAATGTCGAAACCGTATTGTCTAGCAGTATTGCTGCCGTATTTTCTGCCGCTTCTGTCGTTTCTGGAACCATGTGGTACGGCTCCGCCGCTACCCCGGTCGAATTGTTTGGACCCACTCGTTATCAGTGGGATCAGGGGTATTTCCAACAAGAAATAGAGAAACGAGTACGGATAGGCGAAGCCGAAAATACAAATCTATCTCAAGCTTGGTCGAAGATTCCGGAAAAATTAGCCTTTTACGACTACATTGGTAACAACCCCGCAAAAGGGGGATTGTTTAGAGCAGGTGCAATGGACAATGGCGACGGGATAGCCGTTGGCTGGTTAGGTCACGCTGTTTTCAAAGATAGGGAAGGCCGCGAACTATTTGTACGCCGTATGCCAACTTTTTTCGAGACATTTCCCGTAGTCTTGGTAGATAGCGAGGGTGTCGTGAGAGCTGACGTTCCATTCAGACGAGCAGAATCAAAATATAGCGTTGAGCAAGTCGGTGTAACCGTAGAATTTTTTGGTGGTGAACTAGATGGTGCTAGCTTCAGCGATCCCGCCACGGTGAAGAAATATGCCAGACGCGCCCAATTAGGTGAGATCTTCGAGTTTGATCGCGCCACTTTAAAATCAGATGGTGTTTTCAGAAGTAGTCCGCGGGGTTGGTTCACCTTCGGTCACGCCACATTTGCTCTTATTTTCTATTTCGGTCACATTTGGCACGGTGCAAGAACCTTATTCAGAGACGTCTTCGCCGGTATCGATCCCGATTTGGACGCCCAAGTTGAATTTGGGGCATTTCAAAAGTTGGGGGATCCAAGTACTAAAAGACAAGCTGTTTAAGAAGTTTTATCTTATTTGTCGTATTGAATTCCTCCCATTATCAGTATCAGGTTAGTTACAAAAATTGACTGAAAAAAAATAGTGAGTAATTGCTTCATCAACGCTTAATAATTTGATGAATTCATTTATTTCAATAGTTTTGATTACTCGAATTCAAACAAAAAAAATTGGGGGACTAGAACTAGAAGTCTCCCCCACCACAATTAGTATGAAAGATATTTTCAAAATACTACTACTATTGAATCCATGGAAGCACTGGTTTACACATTTTTGTTGGTAGCCACTTTAGGTATAATATTTTTTGCCATCTTCTTTCGGGAGCCTCCCAAAGTACCCAGCAAGGGTAAATAGAGAGTTTTCCCCGACTTTAACTTTACCAAATAACCGGATTTTGCTGCATCAGCAAAATTATGAATATGAAGTAAATTAAGTCGATTAGAGACCTTCCTTTTTAATTTTGCAAAGGAAGGTCTGCTGCTATACCAGTCCGACTAATCTTCATGTTCTTCAAAAGGATCTCTGAGCTCTTTGGCGGGTTGACCGAAAGCGGTATACAAAGCGTAACCGGTGAGGCTAACGAGTGAACGGGATATAGAGATAGCGACCGAAGTTGCGGTTTCCGTTGCCATGTAATCCGAAAGAAATAATAGTGCCTACTTCACTTGCTATAATAGTATACAAAGTCAACAAATTTCAATTGAATTAGCAGGCTCTATGGCTACAAAAGTTGTTGGTGACACCCTCAGAAGTAAACCCAGAATAAGTTTACTAGGAATGGTTCTGAAGCCGCTTAACTCGGAATACGGAAAAGTTGCCCCCGGCTGGGGCACTACCCCCTTGATGGGATTTTCCATGGCTTTATTTGCAGTATTCCTAGTTACTATTTTGGAAATTTACAACTCATCTGTCTTATTGGATGGTATTGCAATTAGTTGGTAGAAAAGTCCTGAACCCCGAGGATAAAACGGCAATACCTGGGGGTTCAGAAATGGATATCTCATCATAAATCGGAACGGAAGTTAAATCGCGTGAACTTGAAATGTTTCCGGAAGACAATACTATGGGTGTGTGATTCGTCGCAACTAATCTGGTTTAACAAATGAATAATCTTTTATTTCGATAAATTTTTATTATGTTGGATTATTGTTATCTCGCCAGGTAGCGGTCGAGTCATTAGCACCCGAAACGCGAGAAGTTGACATTTAGTCAATATAAAGCTCAAACTATGATTAATTTGCATCAAGTTGCCATTTAAATTTCGTGATGAAATTTGTTACTTGATATTGCCGACTCGGCGCTGTATCAGAAAATTACCAGCGAAGTATGTTTCAATTGTGGTTGTTTGTAAAGTGTGTAGGTATATAAAAAGGAGTTGTGCGGGTTTCGAGTAAAGATTATGAAGGAGTTGCCGCCCATTAAGTTCTCTTATCTAGGAAAAAATTTCGAAATATAGTGAAAATCTAAGGTTCTTTGGGGACAACAAAAATCAGATCAGAACGAACTAACTTCTAGTTATTTATCTACCTCCCTCGTTTTTTACTGGGGGGAGTACATCGACAAGATTGAAAGATTTCTCAAGACGCTAGTCTCATTGGATTTCAATTCAAAAATAAAAGCTAACGTGAGATCGAAGTAAAATATATTTTTGAGTCTCCCAAGACTGAGTCGCTTCTTTCCCCATTCTTTAATAAGAGATATCGGATAATACGAGATGTTGGGGGTCTATCCACCCTTCCCTTTTATACCATCTTATTCGAGTAAATGCTAACAGAATGGGCGATGCTCAAATAGCTTCGCTTAAGCTGTATGAGAAAAAAGTCTCATGTGCAGTTTATGAAGAGGGAGTTACAAAGGCTTACCCATCTCACTAAGGTATATGACTGGTTTGAGGAGCGCCTAGAAATTCAGGCAATTGCTGACGATATTACTAGCAAATATGTCCCTCCACATGTGAACATATTTCATTGCTTGGGGGGAATCACGCCAACTCGCTTTTTGGTTCAAGTAGCAACCGGTTTTGCCATGACCTCTTATTATCGTCCGACTGTTACAGAAGCTTCTTCTTCAGTTCAATATACAATGACTGAAGTTAATTTTGGTTGGCTAATTCGGTCTGTTCATCGGTGGTCAGCGAGTATGATGGTATTAATGACGATTTTGCATGTATTTTGCGTTTATCTGACAGGTGGATTCAAAAAACCTCGCGAATTGACTTGGGTTACTGGGGTGATTCTAGCTGTATCAACTGTCTCTTTCGGTGTGACTGGATATTCCTTACCCTGGGATCAAATTGGTTACTGGGCCGTCAAAATTGTAACTGGCGTACCCGAAGCTATTCCCCTGGTAGGATCTTCATTAGTCGAGTTATTACGAGGAAGTGCTAGTGTCGGTCAATCGACGCTAACTCGTTTTTACAGTTTACACACTTTTGTGTTGCCGCTTCTTACTGCTGTTTCTACGTTGATGCATTTCCTAATGATTCGTAAACAAGGCATTCCGGGTCCTTCATGATTTAGTTATAAATAGGAAATTGAAAATACTTTGTTACCTAGATTGGTAGGGAATCCCAATCCCCATTTATTTAAAAAGTTATTGTCCTGTCGCCGCCGATGCTTATTACTAAGCAAGATGGTAAGTTATCTAGCGGATTTAGTTATTGTCTCGAACTATTGGGACGAAATAATCGAAATGTCAAAGGAAAAAATTTGGATTATGGGAGTGTGTGACTCGCTGCGAGACTTGTAGGCTATGCAGACGTTGAGTTGGATACTGCCACAACTGAGGGTGTGTCTCTTCTCCGACCTTTCTTTGGGGCTAAGATTCGAAACCTGGATATAAAGACATATTTACCGAATCGAAATTGAAGTTGTTTGAAGAATTTTTTCCATGATCGACCTAAAAATTTTGAAAGGCCTCGTGAAACCCTATATATTTAATTGGGATTGTGTGAAACTTTTAAACATACGGTTTCTAATGCGATGCATACATTTCTTCTGCATCGAAAGATAGTTGTTTGTACGAATAACCGTTGGGGTAAAAAAGCGATCTAAAGATATATATAGTCGAAGTTTCAACAAGTTAAGATTCTATACTCTATATCATAGCTTATAAATATTTTGTCTTATCTAAACTTGAATGATACGACACGTGTGTATGGGATACAAGATAACCCGCGAAGCCTTATTTCATTATTGAGCTGATTCGGATGAAAAGCCATGTTACGAAATAACTTCTTTTTTGTGTTCATTCTCTCTTTATCATCAACCTAACCGTTGCCGAATAAGATAAGTCTATGTTTGCTTGAGCCGTATGAGGAGAAATTCTCACGTTCGATTCTTGTGGGGAATGAAGAGTCTACCCCAATAACAAAAAAACCTGACTTGAACGATCCTGTTTTGAGAGCAAAATTAGCTAAAGGTATGGGACATAATTACTATGGCGAACCCGCTTGGCCCAACGATTTGTTGTATATATTTCCTGTAGTAATATTAGGAACCATCGCATGTACTGTGGGTTTGGCCGTTTTGGAACCATCAATGATTGGTGAACCAGCAAATCCGTTTGCAACTCCTTTGGAGATATTACCTGAGTGGTATTTCTTTCCCGTATTTCAAATACTTCGGACGGTGCCCAATAAACTATTAGGTGTTCTTCCAATGGCGTCAGTACCCGCAGGACTGCTAATCGTTCCTTTTCTCGAAAATGTCAATAAATTTCAGAATCCGTTTAGGCGCCCAGTAGCTACAACAGTCTTTGCAATTGGCACCGTGGTCGCTATTTGGTCAGGCATTGGAGCAACCTTACCCATAGATGGATCTTTAACTTTGGGGCTTTTCTAGCATTTATCTATCTCCTACGTAACTTAACTTAAAAGATAATCAAATTTGGTCTAGGGAACAGTTGCCAGCCCGCAGGTCGGGCCGAGATTTCCCTAGACTTATTCATGTTTCAACCGAAAAACAAATTTATTGAGTTCTCTGTTAAATAATTCATTTTGTTCACGGTAAAGATTAAATTGGGAATCAAATTTCAATTTTCGGCTTTTGGTTAACTCATATTCCCCATTTAAAACCTTTCGTAATATAAATGAAATACACAGTGAAAATTTAACATATCTCCTAGTAAAAGATAAGATTGTTTGTTTCAAAAATGGAGCGATTTATACTTCGTCACCTGCTACTACTAATTAATATGCAACTAATTTTTGGGTAATTCTATGGCGAAATGGTTCCACAATGCTTTTGATACCTGATCTACAGATTTTTGCCCGAAACTCTTTATTTTTGGTAAATCTTCTCGGCTATAATTAAGCAAATCAGCAATTGTGTGTATGTCAACTTTTTTGAGACAATTAAAGGCTCTAGCCGGTAATTCTAGTTGGTCAATAAACGTATTTGCGGGTAGCTCTTTATCCAGTTCATTCACGTTGTAAACTTGTGAAGATGACCCCCCTGAAGCAGGGTAACTTTGACTATACCTTGAATAGGAGACGTCTTCAAGTTTCCTGTGTAAAAGAGGACTTGATAAGTCTATTAGTTTTTTAGAGGCCTTGGTTATTGCCTCGTCTGGGGTCGGACTACCATTGGTCCATATTTCAATGAATAATGTTTCTCGCATCGCTTTACCACTTCCAAATAAATGTACGCTATAATTGACGTTTCGAACAGGCATAGATACAGCATCAACGGGAAATTCTCCATCTCTACATCCGTTTGAATTTTCTATGCGGTATCCACAATCTTTTTCAATTTTTGATTCAATATTGACAGATATTGGTTGGGTGATAGTAGCTATATATTGCAAACTGTCAACTGCTTCGACAGAGGGCGGTAACGATGTATCACCCGCAATTACTTCTTTGGGACCAGTTACGGATGAAACTGCTTCTTTAACATCATTGGAGTCACTCTTAAGTGCAATTTCCTTTAGATTAACTGAAACATCATGTATTGTCTCTTTAATACCTTTTATTGTAGAATACTCGTGCACAACTCCGTGAAACCTTGCACGTGTTATGCTCGTGCCTTGAACTTCTTCTGATGAGGCTTTACGCATGGCAATTCCTACGGTACTAACTTGGCCTCTCTTAAAAGGAGATACGACAAAACGACCATAATGAAGACGCCTACTTTCTGTCTTAGATTCAACGCATTTCCACTTAATTGTCTGGGTAGAGATAGATGTTTTACACATGATCATAGAGGAATCCCCTTTAAGTTTCATAAAACTACTAATTAGATAGTTAGACACGTCTCTTTCGGGGGGGTCGACACCCATTATGTGGCATGGGGGTTACATCACGTACAAAACTGAGGATTATGCCACTTCGGCGAATAGCCCGCAAGGCAGTGTCTCTTCCCGGACCAGGTCCACTCATCGTAACTTCTGCTTGCTTCATACCCCGATCCATTGAAGCACGGATAGCAGTTTCCGCTGCAGCTTGGGCGGCGAATGGTGTGCTTTTGCGCGTACCCTTGAATCCACAGGCACCAGCGGAACACCGAGGAGCTACCTATCCCCGAACGTCCGTGACAGTAGTAATGGTATTATTGAAACTTGCCCGTATATGAGTAACCCCCTTCTGTACCCCGCGCTTTACCTTTCGCGAACGAATTTTTCTTGAATTAGCTGAAATAGTTGATTGATTATTCATATTTGAAGACTGTCATTTATTGTTAATTGGTTCTACGTCTGAAGCTTCTGATTACCCCTGCCTCTGCTTATGTTTCGGATTGCAACGAATTACCATGATTCGTCCACGTCTACGAATCAATCGACACTTCTCACATATTTTGCGAATGGAGGCACGAATTTTCATAGCTATAACCTCAAATTAGTTGATAAATTTACTGATAGATTTGGGATACGTCTTCCCTCTTTATTAAATTGAAACAAAAATTTGAACAAATGGATAATAACTAGGTGACCATACCAACATCGAAATCTATTGATTGTTATTTGTTTGTCTACTTCGAAGTCGATAAATGATACACCCTTTGGTAAGGTCATAAGGACTTGATTCAGCTCTTACCCTATCTCCCGGTAATATTCTTATGTAATTTCGTCAGATCTTTCCCGATATGTGAGTCAAGACTTGGCATCCATTATCTAAACACGCTCAAGACATGGCATTGGGAAGCGATTCCGTGACTGTACCCTCTATGTCAATAAGATTCTGCTTTTTAATCATTCGAGCTAAATAAACCCCCCGTAATTCATAGATTTCCTCAAAAAGTTGCTAACTCAATTTATATTGCTAATAGTTCATTCGAGACATAATTTTTGTTGACAACAATTTCTTTTTGGTTAAAAAGAAGTTTTTCAATCACCAAGTGTGACGTGAAATTTCCCCCCCAATTTTTTTTTGTCGAGCCTCCCGATCTGTAATAAGTCCATGAGATGTCGATGAAATGGCAATTCCCATACCGCCCAATATTTTAGGAATTTGCCTATGGTCGGAATAAACCCTCAATCCAGGCTTGCTAATGCGCTTGACAACTGCGACGTAGGGGTATTTTTTCTTGCCGAGATATCTCAAGCTCACGTCCGGAAACTCTTTCCCATTATCTTTGTGCTTTACAACATTTCTCGCGAAACCTTCTTCCGCCAAAATTTGTGCTATGCGTTCAGCCACTTTAGTAGCCGGTATCCTGATTATAGCTTTTCTTCTTATGTTGCTATTTCTTATGGCAGTAGGTGCGGTGGCGATGGCGTCGTCATTCATGAAATATCAATTAATGGTTTTTTTTAGTTATCAATACCGGGATGATTCCTAACCCCTGCCTTATTCTATTTCCTCTAATTCAGTTTCGTGTATTTTAACTTTTTAATTTATATTTATAGACATCTAGCAAATTTTCAAACCAAGTTGAATTTTCATAGAGAGAAAACTTGGTTTGAAAATTTGTTAAACTTAACATGCTAAATTCACTTAACCATCTGTTTCTACAACACTTCGGGAGCTAAGGAAACTATTCTAGTGAAGTTGCAATCCCTCAATTCCCTAGCGACTGGGCCAAAGATCCTAGTCCCTCTGGGATTTCCTTCCTGGTTGACAACGACGGCCGCATTGTCGTCGAATCTGACACTCATTCCGTTACATCGTTTTATTCCTTTGCGGGTACATGCTACCACTGCCCTAACCACTTCTGATCTTTTTAGAGACATGTTGGGTACTGCTTCTTTGACTACAGCTATTACTGTGTCACCTGCACCGGCATATCTACGGTTGCCAGTTCCTAATACTCGAATACACATCGATCTGCGGGCTCCGCTGTTGTCTGCTACATCTGAATAACTTTGAGTTTGAATCGTTTAGTAATCGGGAAAAATAATAGGTTTACTTGTAGTAGATTCGAGTGGAGGAAGATATATCCCACCAGAAAATTTTCTGTAATAATTGAATTGCCGTCGTCGCAACTATTCTAATCCAATTGGCAAAGTGTATTGCTTCTAATAACAATCGGAGTGGCAACTCATCCGTGACGTCGCCGTCGTTGTTATCACTATTTTTTTTTCATATCGCTTTTTCTTCACCTTCCTGTTTTTAACAAACATCACAATTTTGCAGTAGTTATCACTCGCGTAAGCACGGGCATTTTGTGTGCAGCCATCGCCGTGGCAGTTTTAGCTATATCTTCCGATACCCCACCTAATTCATAAATTATTCGGCCTGGTTTAATTGCAGATACCCAGTATTCCGGAGATCCCTTGCCTGATCCCATACGCGTTTCCGCGGGTCTCATTGTGATGGGTTTGTCGGGAAAAATGCGTATCCACAGCTTTCCACCTCGGCGCGCATAGCGCGTTATTGACCTTCTCCCCGCTTCTATTTGTTTAGCTGTAACCCAAGCAGGTTCGAGGGCTTGAAGAGCAAATTTTCCGAAGGAGATGACGTTGCCACGGCTAGATACCCCCCTCAATCTTCCTCTATGTTGCTTACGATATTTAGTTCGTTTGGGGTTACAGTCGATATCGGCAGAATTTATCAATCTCTGTTACAAAACTGGACGCGGGAGTCTCCCCCCAGCCAGCTCCTCATAAATTTGTTACCAAGTTGCATATTTTGCAAATTTATTTATGTTTCTTCTACTTCTTCTTTCTGATTGTCATTCTATTTATAAGTAGCAGTTCAAAAGTTATTTGGTATTAAATTCACGGGCGAAAATAAGCTCGATTTTATAACTTATTTCTTGCTTTCCAGATATGGGCTTCTTTCGCCATCCCATTTTCCGAATCTCGACATTAATTAAATGAGATGAGTCAGATTTGGAAGTCCCCTCGTTGCTTCAGTCTCTTCTAACAAACGTTTTGGTCCCCCTCCCCGACGACGGAGCTTTTCACCTTATCCTAATGTTTGAGAGTCAACGTTCCCAGTATTAATTGACTCAAAGCTCTACTTCAATTTGGAGATTGTGCCACATCACGCAGCTTCTCGGGGGTTGACCGGTTAACCATACGATTTCGACAAGTGAAAATTCAATGATTTCAATTTTTATTTATCGAACTAATCCTAACTTGATATCGGTTTCAGCTTTCCCATAAGAAAACTTTTTATGGATAGAAACTTCATTCGCGGTGAGATAACCCTAGCCTATCCGTAGCATCCACTTATTTAGTACTCGAAGGTAGGCGGCCTATTATCCTATCAATTAGTTTTTTTCATGGATAAAGAGATGTTGCTTGGACGAGTCGCACACTAAGCATAGCAAAGATCTTTTAGAGTTTGAAATGAAAAAGATTGAAATTACAATAGGATGAAACTGAATCAGGCTGTGTCAAAATTTATTAAATAGTTTTTCTTCCATTGGGTGGGGATCACCCAGTACCCCTAAATGTCCAAGTCTTTATGCCTAAAACCCCATGAATCGTCTGAGCCGGGTGGTAAAAATACCCTACACGGGCTTTAATGGTTTGGAGGGGTACCCGTCCCTCCCTGACCCACTCAACCCGAGCCATCTCACTACCGTTGAGTCGTCCGGCTATTTGGATCTTAATGCCTCTATCGCTAGTTCTTCCAACTAGTTCGATAGCTTTTTTCATAGTTCGTCGGAAGGGAACTCTATTTCTCAATTGTGAGGAAACATATTCCGCCAAGATTTTTGGTTCCCCATAAGGTTGGGTGACACTACTTAGTACTACCCGGAGCTTCCGACTTTCGACTCCTGAGATCTTTTCGACGTCTCCCTTCATTTGACTAATCCCCAAACTTCGTTCTTCAATGAGTAAATCAGGAAATCCTGTATGTATATCAACTCGAATGAGATCTGTTTTTCGTTGGATTTCGATATGTCCAATTCCGCCATAGTTTGTGGCGTCTTTCATATGTTTTGCAATATATCTTTCAACGGAGGCGCGTATTTGTCTATCTCCCTCGAGAAACTTTGGATAATCCTTTGTCCGTGCGAACCGATGGGAATAATGCTTCTAACTTACACCGAGTCGAAAACCAAGTGGATGAATCTTTCGTCCCGTATCTATTTTTCCTCAACTCAATATTGACATATTTATTATTTGGTAATTTATTTTATAGTTTTGTTTAACTCTTCGACATGTTCTAATCTAATTAGTAAGCGTTTTATGTCGAATCACCCTTCCATCTTTCCAACAAAATTGGAGCTTGACTTAATGATTACTTCACAAATGGGTTTCTTTATCGGGTAACCTCGTCCTTGGGCTCTAGGACGGAACCTTCTCAAATATGCGGAATTTTCGACTAAGGCCTCACTGATGAACAAATCGGATTTATCCAATCCAAAATTGGTATTGGCATTTGCCGCTGCAGAAAGAATCAATTGTGATATTAAAGAACACGTCTTATAAGGCATAAATTCGGGTAATACAAGTGCTTCTCCGTACGAACAACCTCGGATTCGATCAATAATCCGTCGTATTTTGATAGGTGACATGCGGATATTTCTCCCCAGGGCTCTTGCTCCGATTTTTGATTTATTTTTGTTTTTCATGAGGTATAATTTCCTAATCAGCGACGAGATCCCTTATCATTTTTGGCGTGTCCCCTAAAATTCCGGGTGGGTGTAAATTCCCCCGGTTTATGTCCCACCATGCGATCGGTTACGTAAATAGGTAGGTGCTCCCGTCCATTATGAACAGCAATAGTGTGACCGATCATGATAGGTACGACTGCAGAAGCGCGAGACCAAGTTAGAATCAACTTTCTCTCTTTTCGTATATTAAGGCTTCCAATTTCTCGTATTAAATGATTAGCTACAAAAGGACCTTTCTTTGATGAACGTGCCATGGCCGGTTAACCTCTTACTTAATATTTTCATTTATCAAAAACCTTTACGTCGACGAAGTATAAAGGGGTTGCTGTATTTTTTACTTCTCCGACTTCTTCTTCCAAGCGTGATATGCCCCCAAGGGGTTGATGGCTTTTGCCTACCAATCGATGTCCTGCCCTCTCCCCCTCCGTGGGGATGATCCACAGGATTCGTAGCCGAACCTCTCACTTTAGGTCGTTTTCCTAACCAACGCTTGGATCCAGCTTTTCCCAAGCCTTCGTTGGTAATGTCGATGTTTCCGATTCGCCCTATACTTGCTAAGCAATTTTGATATATTAAACGAATTTCGTTGGGAGGTAGTCTTAGCGTAGCAAGTTGACCTTCCTTTGCAATTACTTTTGCTGCCGCGCCAGCTGCTCTGACCGATTACCCGCCTTTCCCAGATTTCAATTCTATATTATGTATAATGGTACCTAGAGGTATTCTGGTTGAGGTAGACCCCCCCCTCCTCTTACTTTTCCTCAAAAGGAAGAAAACGACTTGGGAAAATCCCTTCCCAAACTGCACAAGCCTCTTTCGAGGCATACAGCTTTCTGGATATGAAAGGCGCCGTTGCTAGGTTTCGGTAGTACCAAAAGGATGCCTACTGAAAAGCAAGTAATTTTTGGGCCATGTATATTGTATCCTCGGCTTCTTCGCCTGCATCTGGCTTTCTTGTGAAAATCTAGTATTTCTTCGAGAATTTAGCAGCAGAATTAGTGATTTCGATGATTCGCGTTAGCATTAGTCAATGTTCAGGATAACTTAGGAAACTTCTTCTATCTGGTTTTGACGTAATTTCAGTTCTACGTGTCGATTTTCCATGTGTTTATGCAGCTTCGATTTTGCCTCCGACTGCCAAATCGACTGTTCCGAATTCGTCTTTTTTGCAACTTCGGTATACGCATGGGGCGCCCTCGTTGCCACAATTTTGAGATTGTTTATCTGTTTCCATATTATCTTACCTTTGCAAATTGATTTTTATTTAATCGCTTCATACTTTGGTTTAGCACGTGCTGTTGTCCCTATTGAGTTGCCCCAACCAGGTTTACTCCATTTTATTTGATAACTTCGAAGTAGTGCTGGGTTTACGGGCCCAGCTTACAACCCGATCGATTAATTTCGAAATACGCAAATCAAGTATTCAATCCGCACTCAGAGGTAGGGCATTTCCAACTGAAATGGGTGCGTCAGGGCTAGATGTTATGATATCTCCAACCCCCACTCCCCGTGGATGCAAGATGTATCCTTTATCACCATCGGTGTAGTTGATCAAACAAATAAAAGCATTTCTATTGGGATCGTATTCAATACCGGCTACTCTTCCAGAAACATCTAATTTGCCTCGCCGAAAATCGATTTCGCGGTATAAACGCTTGTGCCCGCCCCCCCTATGTCTACTCGTAATGATTCCCACATTGTTGCGACCACTTCTAGATATTCGACGACAAGTCAGTCGTTTGTAAGGCTTAGATTTCGCCGCTTCCCCAAATTGCAGAATGGCCCGATTCCGGGTGCCTGGAGTATATGCCTCATATAGTCATATGGCCATACTTACTTTTCCTCTTCATGTTTATGCATAATCTTTTATTTGGCGGGAAAACAAACTTTTCCCAACTGTCAGTTTAGAAATAGTGGAATGAGATAATTAGTTCGAAGTCTAACAATCATTTTTTTTTTACTTGTAAAATTAGAACTCCATTTCTTCTTATTTTTATTTCTCGTCCGACTACTATTGATACCTCCTACTTCAACGTTGAAGAATTGTTCAACCCACTTTTTCATTTCGGTTTTAGTTAACTTTGAATCTACGTAGAAGGTGTATTGATTTTGCTGCAGCAAACGAATAGACTTTTCGGTAATTAATTGGTTTTTGAATTTTTCCATAATATCTTTCCCTCTTCGTCTATTTCACTTCAATTATTTATCCTTTTTCTAACTTCTGCTTCTTTTGTAACTCCTGTATAGTCTATTAGTTTGACTTTCCCTTTCATCAGCCTTCGATCTACTTGTAAAACAAGTAGATTTTGAGTTCTCCCTTCTTTTTTTTTATTTGCATCCAACAGGAGTTGAACCTGTGAATTCGCCAATTATGAGTTGGGTGCTTTAACCGTTCAGCCATGGATGCCGATCAATATTAGTATACCGCAACCGGCAAAACTTCGTCAAGGAACGAAAAAAGTCGCAATTTGTCTCTCCCGCCCGGCGTGTGTGCCTACCAATTCAACAAGTAGTTTTAGTTGTTGAAAGGATTCCGGTGAAAAATGAAGAAGTACAAACAAGCAAGAAAGAATTCGATACGAAATTGCTGGTGGGTAATCTAACCAAATGATGAGGGATTCCTCGAGAAGTTAACAATTAGTTTTCATATTGAATGATTATAAATTATTCAAGGAAGAATGGGTTTGAAACATACACGAGGAAGGTTCTGGGAGCAATATCGGTTGTGAATCTCTTACGAACCAAGAGCCGTGTGAAGTAAGAATTTCATGCACGGTTCCGAATGAGCGGAAAGATCGGAAATCTTCTTTTCGACTCTGACTCTCCTATACCAGTCGTTGCTTTTTTCTCTGTTACCTCTAAAGTAGCAGCTCCAGCTTTATTTACGCGACTCTTCGGTCTAATTTTTCCACATTTATCTAATGAGTGGCATATCGTGGTAGGATTATTAGCTACTTTTAGCATGATATTAGGAAATCTAATTGCCGTTACTCAAATAAGCATGAAACGTATGCTAGCTTATCCCTCTATAAGCCAAATTGGATATATTATGATTGGAGTACTTGCTGCAGACCCGGAGAACGGTTACGCAAGTATGATAACTTATACGTTTATTTATATACTCATGAATCTGGGAACCTTTGCTCGTATCACCTCATTTGGTTTACGAACCGGAACTGATAATATTAGGGATTACGCGGGATTATATACGGAGGATCCTGTTCTAACATTCTCTCCGGTTTTACGTTCACCATCCCTAGGGGGTATCCCTCCACCATCCGGTTTTTTTGGTAAACTCTATCTCTTCTGGCATGGATGGAAAGCTGGTTCGTACCCATCAGTTCTGGTAGCGCTCGTCGCAAGTGTCATTTCTATCTATTATTATCTTAAAATAATTAAATTAATGTTCACCGGGAAGAATGGTAGGAGCGATGCATCCACAACTTATATACGAAATTCATTAGTTTCTCCATCAATTTCAATCTCAAAAAGTTCTGTTGAAATAGTTATGATCATTCGTGCACTAGCATCAATCCTATCGGGTATATTGATAGATCCCATTATCGGGATCACACGGAATACTTTCTTCTAGACTCACTTCTTGTGATGCGAATTCTTTTTCTTTCGAATGATTTTTACTAGAAGCCGGTTCTGCTGCCCCAACTAGTCTGTCTCTGCAACTTACGAAATAGTTATATCTTCTTCGGTAATTGATCTTGACATTTTCCTATCTAGCTTGTATTTGTCTTTTCGCACCCGGAATCACTTGCTGGGAAAATGATCACCCGTCTACTACGGGGGAGATATAAGTATTTTCGCGCGACGCACAGCTGGGGTTGGGCAGTAACAACCCATGCTGCTACATCCAAATATTTAGGCGGAAAGAGGATGAGGCGGAAAGAGAATGCCTATCTTTCTTGCCTCTTCGTATGGTATTATTTTATTGATGCCAAAAAAGAGACTCTATGTAGGAAGAGGCAATCAACCACCCCTTTAGGATGATTGATTGCGGGCGAGAGTAGATTCGAACCCTCGGCCGTCGTCAGTATGAAGTGGAACCTTACCACTCCATGAAGAAGCAATGAGTAATGAAGAAGGTCCAGGTACTTCATCTAAACCTGACCTGAGTGGAGTCTCCCAGTTAGTAAATTTGGTAAAAAAGAGATGAAAATTCGGTTCAGCAGTTGACAGGCATAGAAATTCTTCATAAAATGGAGTTATGTTGGTGAGCGTAGCTACACCATTTCTCCCTGCTTTCGAAGAAAGGATAGACATACTAGACTCAAAATCTAGTATCGCATAGTACGTAGGTTCAAAATCCTACGCGAGGCGTACAGAGGTCTCTCATTTATGAGAGAAGTCTCTCGACTTCTTGCTTCTAACCATTGGTCGACTTCCACGCCTGTCTCCTCGAGTGAAGAGACACTGGAAATGTCTCTCTCGACTCGATAGACGAGTGGGTCCCATTGCAGAGATATGTGAGGCGGTAAGTCCCACCTCTTCTTCTTTGTCTTTCCAAACCAAGACTGGGACGGAAAATCCTA